TACGTGGAGCTTCCGCCTCATACGGCTCCTCTAGGGATGGAGGTAGGCCCGGGCTTGTGCGCTTAAGGTTGTTGTACACCGACCTCAGAAGAATAGAATGAAAGGGTGCCGCCTCGTTCATGGGACTTGCAAAAGAACTGTCTTCGTAATCTTCTATTCCCTCTGTTTGGATCCCACCTTCTTCTCATCGTCTCCCCTTGTGTTGAGGTCGTCTTTCTTTCCAGCCGCCATACGGTTCCGCCTTCCTTAAATACGGAGAAGGGGGGAAGGAGTTCTCTATGTAATTACGGTCTTTCTTCCTTCTCTACCTTCCCCTCTACTCTGAGCTCCCTTTCCCACTCTCTCTCTTTCCACATGAGGTTTGAGGAATAAGGTCTTCTGGAAACCTTTTGAAGTGGGCAAACCAAGTCAAAGAAAGAAGCAACTCTCCCAGGACCAGAGAAGGTCAATTGAAAATGGAGTTCTGACTAGTACTGCCGAGGAGCGATTCCTCTGAATGGCAAGTATGAGTTCAACTGCCCTTCCTTCGGAGAATGGAGTCAGGGAGTGAGGAGACAGAAAGAATATTTTAATACCTTAAACCTATAGCTATCAACTGTCCGCACCTTTGGTTTTGTCAACACTGAGAAGCGAAGAGCTCAAGGTCAGGCAAGGCAGTCTAAGAGGCTATGGAATAGTTGCCTCAAAATCAGGGGTTATGTATGTACATTTATAGACAACTTTACAGATTTCTTTATAGAAAAAAATGTCCTTCAATTCATGGGACTGGACATGTCTTCTCCACGATCTCAGGGAAATGAAAAGAAATACACACTTGCTTTCCGATATTGTCTAATTGATGCTGAACTCTATTCCTTAGGTTCGGAGGTTCATAGGTCAATAGGTTCGTAGGAGGAGCCTTATGTCGTAGGCCCTTCCCAAGGTCGGGTCTAAACTTGGCTGAGAAAGTGCCTTGAAATTGCATTCAAGTGCTTTCAATGAAAGAAGTCAGACCATTCGCTCGAAAAAGAAAGGTCTGGCATAGCCTCCTCCTAACGATCTTAGAGAGAAGAGTAGTCTTACAAAAGGAATGCACCTTCTTTTCGATGAACCTTGATATCGCTGCTTCGATCTTCTCCTTTCAGTCGAGTGCCTTTGCTCCTCTCGTTGAATTCTTTTACGTGAACACGACCGCGGTAATAAGACAGTGAGATCACCTGCTCGCTACGATTTGGGCTCTCGTTTGCCAGGGGCTATCCTAAAAAAGAATCCGCTAAGAAGATCAATAGAAAGTGATATTTTTGACAGATCATATAAAGAGAAAAAGCTTCAACCTCAAGTACATTCTACCCGGAAGCCTAAGACATGTGAGCTAGTCCAGCTAGTTTGATACGAATTCTACCCTTCTACATTCGTTTTGCTTTTAGCCATTCTTGATCTTTTACCGAAGTTGCTGGGATTGGTATTGAGGAGCAGCTCTCCTATCTGTTGGCTATGATTTCCGCTTTTCTTCTCAGATTTGGCGCATTCTTCAACCATTCCCCTTTTTCCCTCATCAAACTACGATATCGTTAAGCAAGGAAGTGAACGAGATAGTTCAAGTAGGAGTTGATCAACTCTTCAGGACTCCCTCAGCCTATATCTAGCTTTGGAATGGCAGCTATTCTGTCTCATAAAGAGTTAGCATTTCAGAGAAGGAAGTTGAGGAACCTCACAAAGAAGATAAGAAGGTATGCCCATCAGCAAGTTCCTCTTATCAACCAGCAGCGGCAAAGTCAGGATAAGCAGAACCTACTAAGTCAACAGAATGAAAGTAAGACAAATCAACTTCCACGAAAGCAGAATGAAGAAAGTAGCCTTTGCAGGAAGAATCCACTCTAGATGAGAATCCTTGCAATTGGGATCAAAATGAAGAGTTGAGCGCGAGTAGAGATGGAGCTAGATCTTCGGACGGATATCCTTCCCCTGGCCTCAGTCTTGGAAATAGGTAGCAATGGCCCCTATGAATAGTAGTTTCACGTGATAAGAATAGAAGAATGTGCCTTAATCTGAGAAAGGTTTACGTAGGTATTCCGAAAAGCAGCTCCGCTCGAATTCCACAGGTTCTTAGCACGATTTACTCCTACCATATAGTGCAGAATTGATCACCATTGCTTTCTCTTTTTTTTTCCATCTTTGGCTCCATTCCAATCTCAAGTCGAGGTAGGGCAGCTGTCTTTGCCCAAAATCCGTAGAGCTATCGATAGAAATTCCCGGAGATCTTTGAGATTTTCTTAGTAGAGTTGAATCTTCTCAAAGATCAGAGAAGGGACTGGCTAGACCGGAGATTGATCAGTAGATCTTCCTCAAGTCAAGTGGGTAAGTAATTAATCCCAGAAATAAAGATCTTCAATGAAAGAGGGCGGAAAGTGCTCCGGGAGCTTTCCTCTCATCTTATCTTATCGAATTGGAAAAGAATAGAAAAAAAGAAAACTTTTGATCCGGTAAATGAATACCTTTCTTGAGGCTTCGCCTACCTAGGCTAAACTTCCTTCCAGAATATAGGCAAATATCATCCTTCAATTGAGACAATCTTGGATGCTTTCCTGTGAAATCATTCTAGCCTTCTCGGAACCTAGACTTTCATATTGCATTCTTTCCTCTTGCTATCAAAGGTAAGGACATCCTACTATTAGATAAACCTTCTCCCAGGATGAGAAATAAGCAATATATGGGGACCAAGCCTTTGCATATACTATTTTCAGAGAGAGATCGTCCTCGAGACATAAGTGAGGGACCTACGTGATCTAAGAAAGATCCAATTTTCGGTTTACTTAAGCTCCTCCGCGAGGTGGTTGGTCTAAGCAATGAGATCCGGGATTTCATATCCGTAGATGATTGTCAATTCAGGAAGGGGAAAAGAAGGATTCCAAATAGGCTGAGTGAGAAAAAGAAGGGCTTATTCAAGTGAAGAAAGACGAAGCTAGTTGTCGCAGTGACTGGGCGCAGCTATGAGCGTGAGTAGAGCTCGGATTGAAGAATGGTCTTCCTGACCTTGCTACTGTATAGCGAGGAGACTTACTTCCCCGGATCTTTCCGACCTCTGATATTGAAGGAATTGAAGCCCTGTCTAAGCAAGGGCATTAGTCCTAGCCAATCAAACTCTCCTTTTCTTAAGTACTTTCTTTCGTTCACTCGGAGAAGTTGATTCCTGAGAATCCATCTTTCTCGCACTTAGGGAAAAGTAGGTGCTCAGATCCCAGATCGGGCAAAGTCAACGGGCACCTAGGTAAGCAAGAGTGAGAAAAGTGAGAAGGGCAGTCTTCACTTCTTGACAAGAGTCTTACTGTCTTAGCAAAGTCTTCTTCTTATCTGCGCGTAATAGAATTCTTCTTTTGCATTTTTGAAAGAAAAACTGATAACATGAATCAAATAGGTCTTATAGGTACATTTTATTACTGATAGGTACATCTTGTTGGTCTAGTTCTTCCTCCATGTGATAGGTAAATGACTGCGAGGCATAAAAAATGGAGAAAAGAGAATAGTTATTAGATTACGATATCCCAGGATCGGTATTGATCCTCTCAATAGAAATAGATAGGATTAGTTTAAAGGGAAGACACCTGGGTGAATAGGTACAATATTAGTAGTTAACAGCCCTCGGAAAAGTAGGTGCTAGCGATATAAACTCCTAAATCCACTTATCCGAGGAAGTTTATTGAATAAGAAAGTTGACGAAGAAAGTGCAAGGCCTATTCTTAGTATCGATGGCAATCAGCCAGAATAGCTTTCAAGTTGAATCACCGTTGGAGGAAAAAGGAAAGCAAGGGCATTCTCGACTCAATCGATGGTACGGGAGTTCAATTGCATCCTTCTCTTCCTCCGGTAGGTCTCTGCCTGTTATCGCTTAGTTACTCCCACCGTCAAGGATAGGAAGCAAGACTCATCTTTCCACTCATGGATTTCTTCTATATTAATATGATTTTCTGACTATCGAAGGTCGAAAGACGAAAAAGAAAAAAAAAAGAATAGAGTCGTCAAGACGGGATCCATAGAATGTTTCAACCAATTTCTTGTACCACTCTTGTAGCAGGCGGCCATCCAAAGTTCGTCCATTTCCTATTCTGATTCCCAGGATGGATGCTTGGAAGAGCTTTTCTAAGTCCTTTGTAGGTCCGCTTACTCGAGTGCTGAAGAGATGGAATGAATCTCGGATCAGTAGGACGTGGACTTCTTCTTTCCATTTACTTTCTTCGACCTATATCCAAATATCCAAAAATTAAGTTCAACTACTTTTGATTGCTAAGACTGTTCGCCCGTCCCCTCGCCCATATCCGACTCCGAGAATCCGCTTACAGACAGAAAAAGGACAGTCCCTTTCCATTTCGTTATGATCATCGGCTTTAGCCTTTCAAATCTTCTCAGATGCTCTCCGAAAGGATGCTTTCGAAGACGAAAGAAGGGGAAAATCCGGAGAATCTAGTATGACTGCTTTTTCTGAAAATGGATAGGCGCCATCTGATGATGAGATGATGATAGGCGATTCACCGTAATCGAATATTTATATATATATATATATGGAGAAGACCTGTCTTTTGGACCAAGACCAATAGGAGTTCCAGTTGGTAGGCGAGGTACTTTCTTCGGGGATAAGCTTCCATAAGTGAAGAACTTTGAAGCTTATTACTAGCACATAGAAAGGATGGAATTTGATGTTCAAAGAGAAAGAAATGTGCGCGTGAGAGCATTTCCTTTCTCAATTGGAATTCCAAGGTTTCCTCCTGGCCTTTCCCAAGAAATTCAGAAAGACTGCGGACAGCTGGAAAGCTGATTGGAGTGTGCTGGGCGCCCCAGATTAAAGGCTTGTACTGACTCATTGGAGGACGTACTTTGTTTGATAGGCAAGACCTCAAAATGGCCAATTACCTGCAAGACCCATCGTCGCGTTCTGCTAGCTCCTTTCTTGGACTCTCGGCTGGAATTGAAGGTGAAGTTCTTTCGGACATCGGCTCACACGAAAATGGACTTGGCATGGTCGGCTTCATGGTCCTTCGCGTATACGTCTCCGTCTTGACAGGGCAGTTGCCAATCTTTGTTGGCCTACGTCCCATCCGGCAGGTTCTTAGTCAACTTCCTCTCACTCATAGCGATCATCATCCCCTCTTGCTTCATTGTGGGAATCCCCCTAAGACCTCTCCATCGTCTCGTCCATTCCCTTTTCTTTTGGCTTAGGCACAAGGATTTGCCCACTCTTTTCAAGGAAGCTTGGCACCCACATAAGCATTCTCTCATTGAAGCTACTGATCACCTCAGGATGGTTGTAGGCGAATGGAAGAAAAGCAAATTTGGAAATCTTTTTTGGACTTCGGGCAGTGCTTTCACTTAGGGGAATGAGGGCGGTCGCAGACTAAGCACTTTGGCAGTTCACGGCAGAAAGAAGAATTCCCAAGGAGACTGAGATAGCAAATCGAGGACGATGAGTGATGCGAAGGAGAAATTTGGAGAGGCAAGCTGGGAGAATGAATTGAACTTATGGCAGTTCAAGGAGAAAATCAAGGAGTTCCTTGAAGGCCCACATCCACCGCAATGAGGACATTGCGCAATGGGTAGGGGAGAATTGATACATAGAGCCCTCATCTCCCAAGTTAACCACCTGCCCTGAGGGCCATTTTCTCATCATTGCAGGCTAGCCAGGGATAATTAAGTTACTTGCAAGATTGGGCATGATTGTCGCAGCCGTGGGCAAGACAGCCAAGCATCAGGGAAGATTCTCGCAAGCCCTTGGGGGGCACCCGCGAGGTTCCTCGTAGATTAAAGCTAGCATGGGCATGGCAGGCAGCCTCGCTGCCAGCAAGCAAGGAGAACTGGCGAGAATCCTAGCCAAACCGAGGTCAAGTAGGCAAGATTCCTCGCAAGGCAGCACACATGGGAGTCATAGGTGAAGAAGAAGAGGATGGGCGAGATTTCTGCCAGAGGAAAAGCCAGCACTGGGGACAAATCTAGCAAGTGGCAGACAGACGGGCCCTACGTGCAAGCCAACTGGCCAGCAAGCAAGATAATTGGGGAAAATATCCCAGAAGCAGCCAAGCAAGAAGCCATCTGATAAGGACGATTGGGACTTTCCAGAGACTAATCTGGACCGTTAGATTAAATAAATCTCAGCCATCCATTGTACCAGCCGTAGCGGCTTTGTCGTCTTAAGTATCCCCTCACTTTCTTTAAGTTAGACTATAGCGCTACGTAGGCTGATTTAGTTGAGGCTTGGGCTTAAATAGCTGCGCTGAGAAAGGAAGCTTCTTTTTCTCCAGAGTTTTCTTGGTCATAAAGACGACCTCTTTTCGATTTCGAGAAAGTAAGCACTTCTTCTCTTATAAGATTAATAGCTGAACTTTGGACAGGCTTGATCTTTTTTCTTATATGAAATAGATGTTCATTCGCCCTTGCAATCTATCAATTGGAATGGAAGATCACATAGTCGTTTCCGCCCTGGAGCTTTAGCCCGAGAGAAATTCAGTCCTCTCTTTAGTTCCCGAAAAGGGAGATGAGAAATCGGAAATCCCATGTCAACCTTAGGAAGAGAAAGAATTGATCTCACTTTCCTAGGTAGGCGACTAGAAAATAGTGAAACTCGGATTGGCTTATCAGAATGGAAAGCGTCGAGCTAAGTTTTGCCTATATATCAGATGGAACTGGGTCGAGCTTCTTCTCTGATGATCTTTCTAGCCGTCGTATGCGTGCTATGTCTCTTCTTCTATCTCAGGCGGAAAGACTGGATCCACCGACCGTTAAGTTCATTGCAGTGGGCGTCTACGATCGTGAAAGGCATGCAGTTTGCTGGTTCTAGCTTCTTCATGGTCTTGAGCTATGGGTAACCATAGAGCAGGTTCTACTTGCATAGTAGTTTCAGAAAGAAGGACCTATTCATGAGAAAGACCCGGGGATAAAAGTGAAGAATCAAAAATGGGGCAGGTCAGGTCCTTAAAGATTGTCCGTTGCTAGCGACAACACGCGCCCAGTCCCCGTCCAGTCGCCGGGCTTTCTTCTTTGAGCAAGGTTGCAGGCCAGACAAAGGCAAAGATTAGGGTGAGTCAAGTCCTGCACGTCTATTTCCGGCAATAGAAATCGAAGAAGCTCTCAGTCGCTTTACTTTAAAGGGCTGCCTCTCAAGCCCCCGTTCTTACTGTGTCGGAGGTTGGGTCATCCGCCTCTCGAGAACCCGTATCGGCGCTAAAGTATGCTTTCCTTGAAAACGAGCATCTATTTGCTTATTATGCATACCGCAGGAAGACCTTGCCTATCTATTTCACAGAATCTGAAATAGATAGATTCGGCTCAAAACCCTAGGCCCGCCACCCGCGCAGGTCCCACGTGGGCGTATGCTGTTGATCAAAACGGAAAGGCTAATCAACTGGGATAGAATTAGAACAAGGAAAGATGCTATTATGCAGAGATTGAGGGAGATGGTCTATAAATCCTCTCTTATCGAAATACGAGACCAATTCACTTGGGAAGCAATTCAAATAGAATGATCTACATCCAGTTACGTAAGAGAAGGCCATCAACCTATCGGAGGGCATTTCTACGTCTAAGGACATTGCCTCAGGTTCAATCAGAGCTTCACAGACTTATGTGCGACTGAAGCCAACATTTACTCCGGACAAATTGATATCCGGCTAAGCTATAGAGGAGGATAAGATCTATTTCATAGAAAAGCATACAAACAAAGAGGGAGTTCCTCTACCATCTGTTAATAAGCGAGCTCCTCTACCTCAACTCACTTTTATCCTCTCAAATGAGGTATGCATACACATGAGAAGAGAGAGAATCACCCTAGGAATCGAAATGATAGAAAGGACCACTTCTTCTTGGGATTGAAAGAGGAAGAGAAGGATATTGCCCTTCCCCACTTGATCTATTCCGAGATCTGAGCTTATGGGATTGTGAGGAAGAGAGTCCATTGAGAAAGAATTCTATTGGGCAAAGAAAGTCTATTATGGGATGTCAATCTACTCTATTGAGCAAAAGAGAAAAGAAGAAAGCATCTACCTTGGCGGATCTAATACAATTAGAAAAGTCAAGGATCCATAGTACCGATTCCATACGAGATTCCCCCTTATGGGATTTATACGAATAAGTATCTCGGCTAAGAATTCCTACTACGAGCCATGGCAGATCAGAAGATAGAGAATTCGAACAAGGAAAGAAAGCTACTCCCGCACACGAAACCTAAGTCATAGAATAAATAAAATAAGAAGTTCAAAACGCGGAATTAGAAAGGTATTCTCCCGCATCTGCAAAACCTATTGAAAGGGAAATTTCTGTAGCTTTCCCCTAAAACTAGGGCGGAGTCATTCTACTATTGAAATCTCAACCTGTGAGAGGGACCTGCTTGGTCATACAAGCAAGAAAGATTGAACTCTGGAAAAGGAGAAATCTTAGCACCAATAGTGAAAATCACATAAGAGAAGAAGTGAGATCTCCGGGCATAATTCCTATCCACGAGGAGAGATAAGAAAGCATCTCTAATGAACCAGTCCAACAGACCAACTGGGCCATACACTCAAAAAATCCCAATCCCATGATTAAGTCTGAGCAGCTGACCTATTATTCATAGATCCTCAAGGAAGAGATCCCTATCCCATCTTGAAAGGATCAATTCCATTAGGCACGTTCAATTATGTCATTGTGAGAAGCTCAATGAAAGTAAAGGAAATAAGAATCGATCTATGAACAGATCTCTAATACCGGGCCATAGACCCCGAAACTCAGTTCAGTCCATAAACTTCTTCCTCGGGCTCTGTCACCCTTACCTTCACCTAGATGAAAACCGAGAGAATAAGGAATCTCGTACCCGGATAGAGAAGAAAGAAAGGGAAAATAGACCACCGGAACAGGGAACTTCTATTGAGAAGGTCCCCTTATTTGGATCAGTAGACCAGCCTGAGATTTAGCATCCTACATCCTATAAGGATCTCGTGGGAGAGTGAGTAAGCGAGCTCCGCTCCTTTCCTACCATAGTATCCTCGCCTTTACTAGAGTAGAGACAATCTCTGAACCAGATGATCAGTCAATAATAGCAGCGGTGCCATCCACATGAAAAAGGGGTATTCCCATCAAACTCTATCTAAGGAAATGATAGACTAGAACACTTAAGCATTGAGAGGACTGGCTAGAGCAAGACAAAAGCTAGACTGTCAGACTGCAGTCACAAGGAGAGAGGCCAGTATTCCGTCTTTTATCCTCTCTAAAGTCATTGCTTGAAGCTCCAGTGAGCGACGAAGAAAGCATCTACGAGCCATGGCAGATATTCTACCAGTACAAGATTCTCAGTGATCAACAACGTCCCCGCTCCATGAAAACGGACTTAGACGAGCATGTCTTAAGCATATAGCATTCCTCTCCCTGCCTCTTCAAGCCCTAGAAGAAATAGAATCATCAGGCTGAGAAGTGCAATTGTAAAGTCGTTATCCCACTTCGGAGAGCATCTCTAATGAACCAGTCAGATCAGCCGAGAATAAGGAACTCGACTAAGAAAATATCCAATCATCAAAGTACGAGATAGCTATAACGCACACGGAGATATTCCATTTTCCATTAATGGAACTGCTCCTACTAAGTTCTTTCAATCGAGATAAGCCCTACTTACGTCATTCCATGCATTAAAGTCTCACTTCTGAGATTTGGACTCTGATTCCCACACTTCTCACTCTATCCAATTACGCACTGAAAGAAGTCAAAAAAGTGCAAGCAATTGGATACGAATTCAATAACAGATGAAAGCGTCTTCCTAGGGCTATTTCAGTAGAGGCACAAAAGCATAACTAGTTTGAGCTACTTATTTGGGAAAGTAAAGATCTCCGATCAGAATTCATAGCCTTGGACCGGGAATGGAAAAGAATGCACTGAAAAATACAGATCCCATTATGCTTTCTTATGTCGTTGGGAGGAAGAGATCCATATTCTTCTTATTGTAAGGCAGTAGGGCCAATAGAACTCTCTGCAGACAGATCAATAGCTGGGCTTAAAACCCTGTCCTAAACCGGACAATTCCATCCACGGGAAGTCAGCAAGTTCTAGAGGTTTCAAAGAATGCTCCTAGGCATAAGAATGAACCAATGAGGTTCAGCAAGAAGGGAATCATTTAAGAGTTTCCCAGATGAATAGGAAGGGTCTAGTAGGGGTGAACTTATTTTAGTTGCAGAAAGGAAAGACTTAAGGTAAGAGAGGGCTACGAAAGGAAGATTTCTCGGCCATCAACTTGTCCTTTAGATGATATGTACCGGATACGTCATATGGATTGAATCCTTCACCACTATCATAGTACTTGTCATTTCTGATTTTACCTAGCTTTAGCCTCTGGATGCTTAATCCCCTTTTTTTCTGACTTTAGTTGGAACTCCATTTGTTCAGTAAGAGTGAGAGAATTCTTTCTTCGTCTAACTATGCCAGTCCTTACAGCTGCTTGGTGCTGATTAGATGGCTTCCAATTCTTCTATCTTCTTTCTTTCGTTGAGCTTTTCCCTTGGCCTAATAGGAGATGTGGACAGCCACTAGTAGGAGATAGCTGCGGGCAGATGGGGAGTAGCGAGACCCTAGAATATGCGGTTAGTAATAGCAGTGCAAAGTGCTTTTTCTAGATCTCACAGTTAGAAAGGGAAAGTGCACTTCCGCCATTAGGTCTTTTACGAAAAATGAAGGGTGAGATTGCCGGAAATGGGATTGAGTAGAGTGAGAGTCTTGAATGACTGATTTCGTCCTAATAGCCTCTTGCAGACGCAACGGCCAGAAAGTAAGGATAATCATAAGTCAAAAAGATCGGCAAGAACTGAAAATAAAGTAGGAGCCTAGCAATGAATGCGGCGAAGAGCATATATGGAACGAAGAAGCTAAGCCTGCTTCTGAAGCCGTAGTTCTTACCAACTACTTGCTTTCGGACGAGAATTCTCGCAATGAGCTCCAGGCGTGAGAAAAGAGAGACAGGAGCAGTCAAAGTTAGCAGGAGAGCACATAGAATCTTTGGCCAAGCAAAAGGTCTCATCTCCGGGCTTAAGAAAAAGTGACTTTTAGATCAGCGAAAGGTCTGCGAGAGGCCCAAACTCGACTTTGACTTTACCGAAACCGGGCATAGAACGTCTTTTCAGTATATCGTCTCGCTTCAATCAATTGGACTCCAGCTCCACCGGTCTTTCACATCATAACTCTCGAGAAAGAAAGGGCTTTTAGAATGAACCTCCGCCTTTGTCCGTCCGTAGTAGTGATAGACGGAGGGCTCTTGCCCGGATGGCTACTTAATATCCACCTATTAATAGATCAATATGTCTTCTCACTATTTGGGATTGTCGATATGCGAGATCCCATCTCCGTCTGCCCTTCATCAAGCTTAGGTAGGCTCACTTCCACTTTACCTAAAGTGTGATATGAAAACAATTCTTTCAATAGGCTGAGGCTTCAGTCGACCATTAGCCAGGAGTGATCTCTTTTCGAAGATAGGGGCATGCCTCTTTCAGTTCTGTGTCAGCTTAGCAAGGCAAATAGACAGGAAAGAGGGCGGGAGCTGAGCTAGCTCTATGGAATAAGGGAAAGTCCTACTCGCTTTAACTATTCCTACGAGCTTTATTTAGTAGTTTGAACCTTCTATCTAAAAAGAGAGCTTATCTAATAAGAAAAAGAAAAAGTTCCGACTATCTATGACTGGCCAGCGGGCCTTACTATATGTATAGAAAAGGATAGGAGAGAAGGAGGACATCTCATTTCTTCTTTTAAGCAAATGAAAGATTAAGGCTTTAGTCAGCAGAAAATGGAAGGGATAGAAGTTCACCTTTCTTTCTCTTTGTCCCAGAAGCTATAAGGCAGTCGACTACCAGGAGTAGAGAGAAGGCCCTCTGATCCATAGCATTGAGGTGTAAGCTTCGTTTTTGATTTGCGGAGATTTCTCGCCTTCTATCCTTGATTAGGCGAAAGGAAGGAATTGATAGTCTAAGGCTTCTACTAGAAGAGAACTGAGATTCTCTACTTCAACTTGACTTTGGGACAGAGAAGTGAGAAGATGATCCTTTATAGAGGAAGTTCGCCCGATGACTAGGATTATAGGTAAAGAAAAAAATGTGCAAGCCTGAAATATTAGGACTGGTATAGCAAGACTGAAGACTGTCTTGAGAACTCCTCCTTCTCTTCTCTTGCCTGACTTTGGTAGGAGAGACCGCTTGCTCCCAGGAAGCTGATGAAGTGGACCTTCTTGGAAAGAAGGATAGACTGCTTTTCAGCCATCAACGAAAGAAGGAGAAGTCAACAGAAATGGACTAGGAGCTTGCCCACAGACTAAGGCATAAAGCCATTAGCAGAAGGAGTGGCTCATATTCTTCAAGGAAAATGGTTGTCTTAAGATAGCTGCACAGCCTAAGGCTTCCTGTATACGACCCCAATAACTTGTCCTGAACAAAGCTTCCTTAAAGTAAGGGAAATGAAGGTCAGCGACTGTATTAAATACTGCCTAAGAGGGGCTTATTTAGTGGAGTCCAGAATGGATAAAGTAAAGGCCTGGACAGAAAAATTCACAGAGGACTTGGTCTCGTTCTTCAATTACTAAAAAATCGCACTTGACAATCTGCCTTTTACGAGATCGAGGCATTAAAGCAAGGGCTCTTCGCTGACCAATGCGCTTTCTCTCTTACCCAGGTGAGAGATTGAAAGAGCTGCTTCTTTATAAATGTAGCATGAGCCCTTCTCTTCCATTCCCGTCCGGAGGTGCTAAGAAGACCACTAGTGGACGTGATATGCACATTGGCAGACTGCTTTCACATGGACTGCGCAACAAGCGGAGCAGCACACTTTTTATATATCTCATTCTTAATCAATCAGTAGTGGAAGAAAGACAAGTTCTCCGATAACTAAGATCATTCTCGCATCGCTCAATCGATCAAAAGACTGATTTCCTTCCTTCGCTCTCGATGGGATAAAGGCTGGGCTAAAGCTAAAGGGAAGTTTATCAGCGAACCAACGGCCTGACTTTATTATATTATTCAGTGGTCGGGAGAGAGAACTCTAAGGCATCCGCATTCAAGCGCTCCACAGTCAGCCAACTTGAATAGTTGGATTGGGAGCAACTGGTTTAGCTATAGCCCAAAGTCTTTACTTGATCAAAGAATCTATCGTACTTAAAAGTGGCGACCGGGCAAGCCAACCCTGTCTTTTTAGCTTGCCACCCACTCTCTAAAGTGAGGTCTTTTCAAATTATTCATTTTTCATTTTCTCGGTAATGATTGTTGTCAAGGAGAGGCGCAGAAAGTCTAGCTTTAATGAAATGAAATAGGTAAGTAAGGTGAGTGTTTACTAGCTAACCTTTCTAAAGGGAGGATGGTTTATGGCTTACTTGTGAGGTTTCTAATGTTTAGAGCTTAGTACTTTGTGTATAGGAGTCTCAGTTCGTTTAGCGGAGCCCTATTCTACTATGCCTATGCCGAATTAGATTCTCATGCCTTGCCTGGTCTTCTCGACCCGCTTTCCGATGTAGAATGAAATCCGCTTCCGGACCAAGTTTTCTTGAAGTATCTTGTCCATGAACTAAGTTTCACTCTCAGTAGCTCTCAAGGATATAAAATAAGCTCGACTGAAAGGAGAGGACTGCCTTTCTTTTAGGCGTGATCCCTTTCGACCTTCTAACCCTCTATTATCGCGGGTCCCATCTTTCCATTTTTTAGGAAATCCAAGGAATTCCTTTGACTAAAGTCTTTCCCTTTTGAAGCCTAGCTTTAGGACATACTGCTTTTCCCTCTCTACTATTCTTTCCTAAACCTGTGCCAGGAAGAAATCTCCACGCCAAGAAAGAATGCCGTTAGCTGATCCCAGATCTAGAAATAGATTTGAGTTGGGGCAATTCTGACATTCTTCTTCCAAGTCACAGAGGTTGATTCACGAAGTTCTCTTCCTCGTGATCGATGTGCTTCGTGAAGTGCTCCCCGGGGAAGAAATATTGAGTGCCCATGAAGGAAATTCCGTGCTGCTTGAATGAAGAGATCAGATCTCCGCAAGAAAGCATGAATCAAAGTGGGAAGTAAGGCCTATCTTTGCTATGACCGATACCGAAAAGCGGCACTTCTTCCTTTCTCATTTTAGGTCGAGAACTGCTTTCCCGCCTCCGTAACTCAACTTCTCTCTCCCAATCTCTTTAACGTGGGCCCTCCGTTATGAGAGTGAAGTAAGGAAAGAAAGTAAGTATACCCTCTACCTAAATCATTAGGTGCAATTGGCCGGCAGGACTGCCCTTTAGGGCTAACTTTCCACACCTGAGAACCTAGTTCTTACTACCTTTCCCGCAAGCACATTGAGTCGACCCTGGTTGGGCGAATATCTTAATAGAAAGAGAAGGCAGGTCTAATGATAGAATGCAATTGAATAAGAGAAGTCTTCGAAGTCTATATGCAAGTCTTAAGGTTTATAAGCTTGAAATTGGTCAAGGTCAAGAGATGGAAAAGCATTTCAAAAGTCTGTCTTTACCTGCTCTTGATGAAGAAATTGAAAAGAAGTAAGGACCTTCAGTACTTTCACTTGAGGATGAAATGGGATTGATGCCCAGACTGGAGTTTTGAATAGGGAGAGCTCTCTACGCGTCTTGATCTTAGCGGCACCTTCTCACAATATTAGAGACTGTCCTTTCTCGGTATAGACTAGGACTTGAAGCATCTCCTCCGGCTCTTTCCCTCCCCCGTATTGAAATAAGGGCACTTTCTGGCTCTTAGCCAGCCTTAATTAATGGGTAGTGATGCGGTCTATACCCTTCTTAAAACTCTCTTTAATAGCCAATCAAAGTAGAACTTCTTTTGATTTTCTCTCTATCCTTCGGATTCGTCCCTCTTAACTGTCCTTACTCTACCCTTTCTGTCTAGACTCCGTCTATTAGCTCCGCCACTCTTTTTTAAGGAACTCTTGGCAAGGACCTCCTTGGATTTGCATGGATTAGCTTTCCCGTAAGAGCATTGAAGGAATTCCTTTCCATTCCTTGGATTGAAGTGAGAACTCTGGTCCAGCTCGAAGGGCTGTCCTAAGCCTTCAGGCTGAAATCCTTTATCCGATAGATAGTGCTTGCTTTTCCTCTGGATGAAATTGACTATGCCGTTGGTGGCCTGCAGACTTTATTCGTGCAGGGCTCGCTCTTTAAAGTCTGCACTCCCCTTAGCTCACGGGTCTCAGTATGATAGTACCAATTTGCCCAAGACCTCTATGTGCTAATCTGTAGACGTGTACGTACGCCGGGAAGAAGATATAGAATCTGATCTTTAAAAAGGTAGGATTCAATTCCGACTCAAGGCATTGAATGAATCAGTGCGGTCAGAAAGAATAGATTCAATTGGAGATTCTGAATTGACGGAAAGAAAGGAGATATGTTCTGTCTCTTTCTCGTCTATTCCCATTTTACATTTCAAAGGATGGTCTATTCCTTGGAAAGGTTAGTGAGGCTCCTTCCCTTTCGTTGACCTCGCCTTCTTTCCTTGAAATAAGGGGTTACAGACCTTCGGGCTTTCCAAAAGGTGGATTTTCTTAAAGCAACTTGGGCGTAGAATCCTCGAGCTGACCGGGAACTACTAAGTATCCTCCTTATTCTATCTCTTTCTTCATCCTAAAGGAGAAAAGCAGGTCTATCTTCAAGAGAAAGGAAATCTTCCACCGAATGCAATCTTTCTCTTCTGCACCTTCAGTCAGCAGAGCAGTTCAAGTTATCAAGGCATTTTCTGCCGTACTATTTCTAGCCTCATTGATAGATCTATCTTCCCTTGGTTCAATTCAAGCTATTGGTGAAACCAATATCTTTTTTTCAAGATTGGTGCTCAAGCTAAAGCTAAAAGTATAAAAGGGGCCTTCCCTTTTTCACAAGAGGTAGGACCTATGGCACTGCGACCAATATGCCATTCACTAATTTCTGAAAAGAAAGAAAGTTGTCAGAGGCTCGCTGGCAAGCCAATCAGTCTTTAAAGACCAAGCGGGGACTCTAAGAAGGATCAATCCTGTTGCATCGTTTTTCCCGGGCTTTTTTTTGCAACTGGCTTTTCCGCAAGAAATCTCGTAAGAGAACAAGTGATCAATTGGATCGAGAAAGCACCGCCCATAGAGCTGCGCCATGAGTGGATCAGGTCCTTATACGTAAGGCGATCCCGCAAAGCCGGTCACCGGTGCCTAAGAACCATTTATCACTTCTTTGGTGACATATCCAAAAGAGAGATTTCGAAAGTCTATCTCGAGAGAAAGTCATTAGTCGATACTGGTCTTGCTGCGGTCGTAGCTTCCATTCTCTTTCCCATGCTTTTGCCGGTGTCCTTCGCTTTCCCCATGCAACGAGCAGTTGCTGCTAAGTAGAGGACAAAGAGTTTCCTTTTCATAGTCCCCTCTTCGGTTGATGAAAGCGATCAAACTGTCTTTTTCCTTCCAAAATTCGATCTTCAAATCATCCAACTCGACGTATGAGAAGAAATGCATAAATGTTCAGTCCAGATTCCCTTCCCCCTTTGATGTGTCGTAGCGGAGAGGAATTTTGAATAGTTCCCCGTTCATCTTGTACTTTTTCCGAGACCGAAGGGTGTATTGGCTTTCCCCTGATACACCAAAATAGCAGTATCAACTAAATCAACTAAAGAACCGCTTTCTGAGGGGGGAAACTGCAAATACAGGGTTCCAAGGTGAAAGAGCTCGCTAAGGAGTGCTTTTACCGGGCTAAAGCCCAAATACAGCGGCTCCGATTTACGGTTCCGAGGAAAAATAATTGGATTTTCTGAGTCCTACCATGAAAGGGATTTCAGTCTCTTTCTCTTTTCGGAGATCTTTCTCGGAGATAGTGAAGCTTTAGGTGCTTACACACATTCCGAACATTCCCTGGGAAATAGTTAGCTCGAACTTTGCACTCTAAAATCGTAGAAGAAGTCAATCATACTTTCTGTATCTGCAAATCTGCAAAAGGGCAATTTCGGTATTCCGAGCCGCGCATTGAAGATTCCGAACATTACGGCATATCGCTTTCCCAACTCAATTTAGGACTACTTGGTCCTTCTCCTCTCTCACCTTCACGCCCTGGCGAATTTGCGTATGCGGATGAGCTTATGAAGAAGAGTTCCATTCCAATAGTTGCTCGAAAAAGAGTTCCAATAGCAGCTCCGGGGGATCAACTAAGTTAGCGATGAATTGCTGAATCTATTAGTGACGAATGGATGAGGACCCTTGGAAAGAGATCTCGGTGACTACCTTGGCAACTATTTCAGAAAAGAGAACAAGGGCAAAGGAAAAGAAAAAGACACCCTGAAATGAAATAGAAATAAGAGAATGAATGGAAGCGGGCTAATCTCACTAAAACATTCCCTTTAGACAACTTTCTTTCCTATCCCATTCAATCTCTTCAAAGGGTCGGCGAAATCTTCATTCAAAGGCTACCAATCGGCCTTAAGGAGAAGATTGGACTAGCATCAAATCAAAGAATCGAAGAAATTCAGGAGTTGCGGCTGGATCTAGACTTTCAGAGTTGACAACTGGATAAACCACCGGGCTTGAGTCAAGCACTTGATCAAGCGAACATCTTAGAAGAGGATTGCATCCCAGGTGACATGGGCAAGGTATAGCGAAAGTAGAAAGTCTCCTTATCTCGCATAGATATTTTCGAGTTCAAGGGCGGTCCTCATCGCAAATGATTGATGATAGGCTTTGGTTCCGAGCGAAGAAAGAGGGACAGAGTAAGGGATGCTTGCTTGCCAGGCTTGGTTGAAATGATGCTTGTTCTAGCATCAGAATAGGGCTTTGGGGAAGTCAAAAAGGACAGAGTTGTAACTTCTTCTTGACTGAACTTGTGTCAAATGCACTTATTATTACTGGTGATTCCTGTCTTTACTTCAGTCCTTTTATCGACTTGATAGCGATTCCTCTTCGTCCCATCCCGCCTCTTGCCCTTTATCAACTCGTTCTCTCTCCTCTCTTTACTTTTTTTTCTTTCATCTAGTAAGGAGTATAGTTTGAAACTGATTTGGGTAATTATATGTGAGGCTTCTTCTTCTATTCCCAGTTCGGTCTTTGAGTAAGAATGAAACTTGTTGAAGTTACGTGGGAACAGACTCTTTCATGCTAATGAGTCAAAGGCAAAACAACTCTACTCTTTATCCTCTCCGAGGGCTAGGGTCAACGGCACATTTTATACTAGCCAGAGTAGCAAAGAGCTTTAAACACCTTTCCCGTCTTCTTTATATATTCCCTTATGACTATCCGAACAGTAAAGCGCGTAGGGTTAGGAGAATCCCGTGTACCGTGGGTACCCTCTCAGTAGTCTACGTAACTCACTAGGTGAAAGGTAGGGTACGAGCAGAATACTTGGAGCAAATAGCAGCAAATAGAGATAAAGAGAGTAAAGACGAGCTACATATTTTGACTTCGATCTTTGTATACCAAGTCTTCCATTCGCCGGGAGTGCTCAATTTCCCGATAGGGCAGGGGTTACATGCTAACAAGTGGCGATACCCGTGAAAAACAAAGGACTATTCGCTCCTTGGGGTCGGCCTTTCCTACTCAAATCTATAGGGGGAAAGGACAATTATTCCGCAAAATCTAGTGGATGGGCTTCCTCATGAAAAGCCAGGTTTGAACCATGTTAGAGAACCAAGACTATAATCTTACTAATAAAAAGCTTAAGGGCCTCCACTATAAATAGAAGCTTTTTTGCAGTCTCTATTTGGCAAAGTTCGCCGTTGTAGATTACTTATACGAAGACATGGGCTAAAGTTTATTGCACTTATCGAATCAATTACTTCTTGGAAGGTTCTGTCAGAGTCTTTCTAAAGCAAGAAGAGAAGTGAGAAAGTGGACTTTGAAACCCAATAGGCCTATGAAAGCGAAGGCTGTGCTAGAAGTCCGAGTATAACGATGAGAGCGCTTCCCTTGAATCTGATATCGAAGAGAAAGAAATTCATCCACGCATAGCTGTGAAAGTATGAGAAGCCTTTTCCGCCCGGAACTGAGATTGAAATCTACTTCTTTTCTTCCAGACATAGATGACAAAGTTAGAAATTGGAATTCCCTTCCTAAGACTGATTTAGAATCTCTATTTTTTCTTCCACGCCTATATAAAAAAGTATGAAATATTTGCCATTTTAGAGCTCACAGATTTCTTATTCCAGGAAAACTATAAAGGGAAATCGTCTATCATCGAAAATTTCCGGGTTGGAAGAATTCATTGAGATAGAAATGCCCGTTCAGGGCAGAAAGATCATTTAGTTAAAAAAACACGGGTTTTGTCAATTGTTGATTGAAAGAACCATCATAGCGTCTACGTCTTTCTACCATAGGAGAAGGAGCTAGGCGGGAATTCCCTATCAAGGGGCGGAGCAAAGCCCCTCTCTATGGGCAAGCATTCCTTCCCCCGATAAGCATCAGTCACAGGATCAGACTCAACCTTAGAAGATGAGAGCAAGACCTTACCTAGAGAATGAATCTTGAGTTAGAGCAGACAGGCGGGAATTCCTTGAGAATGAGCATCCCGGATTGGCTGGCCGTGAAAACGATGTTCGATGGGTCTCTTCTTTAGAGAGGAAAGAAAGAATATATCACAGTAGTAGTAGTAGCAGGTCCCAAAGCAGCCGTAGCGGCATTGGCCTTTCTTTCAATTCGTAGTGAAGCTTCTTTCCCGAGAAGATATACTTCTAGAGCAAGAGCGAGAGGTTAGGCAGACGGGACGGGTAGGGAGATGGCTTGCTTGAAAGGGTTACAAATCAGTCAAATAAGACGGCTTTTGACAATGGTTTTGCTCTACATCAGAAAGAACATATCTTATGCTATTAGCTGCCTTCTGTACTGTTTTATGCCAAAAGGAAGAATTCATCGAGATACGAGATATAAATCCCCCTCCCCGAGGAGAAAGCACATTTGTCACTTTCCCATCTATGTCGGACAAGCAAGTTTCCTTAGATCCAGAGATGTCTTCTTTCATTTCAGTTGAATCCATCTCAGAGGGCAATCTTACTAAAGAGAACAATTCACGTTGGATAGGCGTCTATTTAGCCGTTAAGCCTTGAAAAGGTGCCTGGCCTGATTTTGCATTCTCCCCTTCCATAGATATTCCGTAAGGCTAAGGCTTCAGAGTGAAGCTATGGGATAGTCAATCCAAGGAAAGAATCTTCTAAGGAGCGAAGGTATTCGACTAAATGGAGCTAGGCATCTCAGTCTGAGTCTGATTCTGAGGGCTTGACTCAAAGCTAGAGTTGGAGATGATTCCTCTCGTTGTTGAGGAAAGCTTATGAGAATATAGGCTTCGGTGGCTAAGATCTCTCTAATAATAGTTTTATGGGTTGTGACTATCGGGAAGAGAAGGCTTTTGTCGAGCTAAGACTATCGCGAAGTGAAGTAAAGACAGAGGGTCTGTCTCAGCCTTGACTATGGATTATGATTTACTTGCGACTATCTTCCCCTGGTTGGCAGCAGTATTTCGAGCTAGGGATCAATCAATTCCCTATGAAGCTCCCTGACAAGCCCTTCAATCCATCTTCATCTTGACTGGCTGCCTAGATTGAGCCCTGGGACTGATCTTCCCGTTGGCTTTGCAACAGCAGTACTCACAGTGTAAGGTCCGCGGGTGGCATAGCGAAATTCCTCACAAAGATGACTGGACAACCTCTCGACCAGATCGTTCCAGCAGAGCGATTCAAAGCGTCTTTGGAGCAAATTTCTTTGAAGTAGTCTTTGTTCTAATTTAGCGAACCGTGGATCATAAATGATGAGCTTAGCTTAATTTAGCTGATCTCATACCGAACTATTCATAAATATGTGAGTGAGTCTTTATAGATACTTAGCCCAATGGCTACCACCGGAAGTGCGCTAAGTTAGTCACAGGGAAACCTCCAAGTTATTTCTAATCTCCGACTCTATAAACTTTGATGGCTTGCTTGTTCCCTTTGCTTGGTTATTACATTACTTTGAAAATCAATGAATCTCGTCTCAGATTTACGGATCTGGATCAAGGTATGTAGCAGGGAGCTCTAAAGCGGTGGACCATCGTACTCACTCCTGAGGTGATGGAAAGGTTAGCCGACAAGAAGGACTTCCCTTTCTTTCTATATTTCTTTCCTTCTTTCTCAAAGAATTCCTAAGATACCTATATAACTAATATTCGTACTATTTGTAGAAGCTCCCAAGTGAGAAGGAGCTATTGAGGGAAGGACGGATCTGACTACGCGAGTCAGCAAGGAATGTAGTAGCCGAGATTCTTTCTTTAAAGTAGAAATTAGGTTTTTGTGACACATCTCGTACCGAGCTCTACCAATCAGCACCAAGAACTAGAGTAGCAACAAGAGCACTATTCCCAAGCTAGACCAAGGGGACTAACAACAGGGATAGGGGCAGTAGGACCATAGGTTACCCAAGCCTGGTATCACACCTAATAGCAGGAAGTTCTTAATAACATTTCCCTTCACAAGATCTTTTGAAAGATGCATTTCTTGTCTGCCTAGTGGAAAAAGTGATCGCCGTCTTTTCCAACCGTGGGATCCATCATAAAGCGGACTTTGAAAGCTCACTTCTTCTGACTTTCCTGTTGAGCATAACTTCTGTAGGATTGAATATGGATGTCACTTGCTCTAGAATCGGTAGTGCGGGAGAAGACAGAAGACTCTTTGGAAGCGGTCATGTTCTCCCCCATGGGAGATTACTTTTTATATTATTCTATCGGAGGTTTGGAAAGGTGCTTTAACCGATCCCTGCCCCACTGCTTCAACAATAGCTTCTTAGCGACCTACCACACCAAGACCTCAATTCCTATTCTTATGTATTGCTTTATTAAGATCGGTTCTATGAATATCGTAGATAGACAAGACAACAATCCTTGTTCTTCTAAAGTCAAAAGTTATGGAGCAGGTAGTAGATCAACGAAGCAAGGTCCAATAGTAGCCAAGCATTCGAGGAAGGAAAGTGCCCCGCTTGGGTCGGTCTTCGTTGCCGTAAGACTCTCTGTGATTCTTCTTTCTTCCATTAGCTAACTATATTTATACATTACCCACAGACGTCAGAATGAGAAGAGATCTATAAAATGAATCTAGAAGTGAAAATCGTGAATGAAAAAGCTGGATTTGCTTGTTAGAAAAAAAGAAGATGTTAGAAGGAGCAAAATCAATAGGTGCAGGAGCCGCTACAATTGCCTTAGCAGGAGCTGCTATTGGTATTGGTAACGTTTTTAGTTCTTTGATTCATTCCGTGGCTAGAAACCCATCATTAGCGAAACAATTATTTGGTTATGCTATTTTGGGCTTTGCTCTAACCGAAGCGATTGCCTTGTTTGCCCGCCTTTCTGATTTCATTCATATTCCGAAAAAGAAGGTCTCAGTGCAGGTCCCACTTGTATATCGTATTTGGCCGAAGAAGTCATCGTCCCTACCGTCGTAAAATAAGAGCACCTGGCTCTGCCCATTCATAAGGACTCAATCATTCCATTCCTAATAGGTGGAGCAAACCGCTCCGTGAGTGTGCCGGGAACAGAGACCTTCGAGATAGCATTATTGGACCGGGAATCTCAAAGGAAATCTAAATAAGGTTTAAGCGCATATGGCACGCAAAGGAAATCCAATTTCGGTAAGACTGTCTAGACTTGTGGGCTTTTTCTTGGGTACTATCTTTATTTATTTATTCTGGGCGGGGGCCTTGGGGCAGAAAGGGGGCCTTCTTTCTATAGTGATCGGGCTACTTTTTCTATGTAGTTTTTTACTTCTTTCTTCCCGAAGCGAAAGGGAGCGTATTTTTCTTCTTATTTTCTTCTCCTTTCTTCTGTGTCTGGGAGCTTATCTCTATAAGATGCTCCTGGTCGAGGGAGTGGGCGCTTTATTGGGCTTGGGGGTCACTTCCCTGGCGATGAACTTATCCTCGGCAAGTTCGGAGTCGAATGGTCCAAGTAGCCTTCCGGGACTCGAAAGCGAATCGAGCTCTGCATCTGTCGAGACGTATCGTCGGGTCTTGGCCGTCGACTACGAGAGCGAGATTTATGAAAAAATCAGGGTCTTGGAGGCGAAGGATCTTCATAATCTGCCTCCACAAACGCGACCGGGGGAGTACGAGGAGATCGTGCGGTCACACTTAGACCAAGCCGCGATCTCGGTAGACCATCTCCGCCATGCCATGGATTCGGAGTATAGCGATCTTCGAATCCTGGAGCGGAAGGCAGTCATCCAAGAGAAGCTCTTCTCTATGCTCATTGGAGAAGCTAATCTTGCCCGGATTCTCGAGATTTCTCCTTATTCTAATATAAGGGAGGAAGCCTTCGACTTTCTAGAGGAGCAAATGGCACCTCTCACTAACTATCGCTACGGGGATGAAAGAATGGCCTTAGCGCGCCGCCTCGACTCCTTCATCCACGATCTAGAAGTGCGGGGCCTGGCTTCTACTTCCTATAGGAAGTTTTACTCGCACTTCATCGATGAGGACTTTCGGCGCTCCCTGGGCTTGCCCTTGCCCTAAGACCCAAGTACTGACCCCCTTCCTGCCCATAGTTATCTATCCTAGGCTGAGGAAGTGCTTTTGGATGCGCAGTTCAGTGGGCTTGAATGACGTCTTTTTTCCTTCTTTCGCCGGCAGTGATGAGCTGCTCTCGTTCTCCCATGCTTTCTTTGGAATCAAACCAAGGCCCATCCCTTTCCTAAAAGAGTCTCCCTTTTTTTTTTCTTTGGGGGAGCAAGAGTTCTCACGATAGGAAAGAGAAATCCATGACTATAAGGAATCAACGAGTCTCTTTTCTTAAACAACCTATATCTTCTATCCTGAATCAGCATTTGATAGATTATCCAACCCCGAGCAATCTTAGTTATTGGTGGGGGTTCGGTCCCTTAGCTGGTATTTGTTTAGTCATTCAGATAGTGACTGGCGTTTTTTTAGCTATGCATCACACACCTCATGTGGATCTAGCTTTCAACAGCGTAGAACACATTATGAGAGATGTTGAAGGTGGCTGGTTGCTACGTTATATGCATGCTAATGGGGCAAGTATGTTTCTCATTGTGGTTCACCTTCATATTTTTCGTGGTCTATATCATGCGAGTTATAGTAGTCCTAGGGAATTTGTTCGGTGTGTCGGAGTTGTCATCTTCCTATTAATGATTATAACAGCTTTTATAGGATACGTACCACCTTGGGGCCAGATGAGCTTTTGGGGAGCTACAGTAATTACAAGCTTAGCTAGCGCCATACCCGTAGTAGGCGATACTATAGTGACTTGGCTTTGGGGTGCTTTCTCCGTGGACAATGCCACCTTAAATCGTTTTTTTAGTCTTCATTATTTACTACCCTTTATTTTAGTAGGCGCCAGTATTCTTCATCTGGCCGCATTACATCAATATGGATCAAATAATCCATTGGGTGTACATTCTGAGATGGATAAAATAGCTTCTTATCCTTATTTTTATGTAAAGGATCTAGTAGGTTGGGTAGCTTTTGCTATCTTTTCTTCCATTTTTCTTTTTTATGCTCCCAATCTTTTGGGACATCCAGACAATTATATACCTGCTAATCCGATGCCCACCCCGCCGCATATTGTGCCGGAATGGTATTTCCTGCCGATCCATGCCATTCTTCGTAGTATACCTGACAAAGCAGGAGGTGTAGCCGCAATAGCACCAGTTTTTATATGTCTATTGGCTTTACCTTTTTTTAAAAGTATGTATGTACGTAGCTCAAGTTTTCGCCCGATTCACCAAGGATTATTTTGGTTGCTTTTGGCGGATCGCTTCCTACTAGGTTGGATTGGATGTCAACCCGTGGAGGCACCATTTGTGACTATTGGACAAATTTCTCCTGTAGTTTTCTTCTTGTTCTTTGCCATAACTCCCATTCTGGGACGAGTTGGAAGAGGAATTCCGTCTTCTTACACCGATTAGACTGCCTGATTAGTGAGAAATTCTAAGACCAATCATTGACAAGTGAGTATTACACTAATCATTGACAAGCTTAGAACGGATATATGAGATCTAGTTTCAGGCTAGGGTGGACACTTTGACTAGGGTTAATTTATGGGCTCCCTGATCCAAATAGCTGTTTTGGAGTCCTTAGCATAGATGGGATTTCAATCTGGCTCTACTAATACAGAAATTCTATTAGAATAATGCGGATATGGCTTTGACAGTGGTCTTAGATAGACTAATTGGTCGCAAGTTCTTGAGGCTTTCAGGATTTAGAAGCCTTTCAAAGTCATCAATGTCTGGTTGGTGGCTTCGGGAAAGGAGCCATTCTCAAAAGGAAATTTCACAAAAGAAGATTTTGACTTAGCCACAACCTTGAACTCCTTTTTGAAAAAGATCGCTTGAAGGCCATCTGGACCTGGGGCTTTCAAAGGTCCCATAGCTCTCAGCGCATTCCATACCTCCTCATCACCAATTGGCAGAGAAAAACTTTCTGATCTTTCGTCAACATTGATAGATATAGATTTTTGAAATCAAGAGGGATATCGTCGTCAGGCGTATACAGCTTCTGAAAGAAGGCAATATCTATGTTGGGAGGCTTCCTTTTCTCGTTACAAGATCTACCCATCCGATTTCACCAATAGGTCTTGTGAATGCGTACCCTCTTTCAAATATGATTGATTTGGGGGCATCTTCCCGTTCCCTTTTTCACTTCTAACTCGATCCGAACTGCATTTCTTAATACCAACGGAAAATCTCTCTCCGAGAAAGCTTCTTCTCGTATTCTTATGACTCTTCATCGTAAGGAAGTGAGAAGTCAATCTTTTTAGAATTCAGAAAGTTTTAGGCACGGAGTCCTTTTGGCTTAAGATATGAGATCACCAAGAAGAATACCAAGACCCAATCCCCAATCAAGAAAGAAGAAAGCCCAGGAATAGGAAGAAGAATCAAAAGCATTTAAGAGATCAGCCATCTTTCACAGGAGAACTGATCTCTCCCTACTTCAGTCATTGAAGCAAAGAACTATCAAGTCACATGAAAGTGAACTCTTCTTTCCTTCTCTATCGGCGCAGAGACCAGATTTGAGACGTGAGATGCTCCGCCTGGGGGGCCGTAGGTGACCCCACAAAGCTATTCTATTTCACCGGTTGATCGGCGGAGAAAGAGAGTAGAGTTGTGCCAGTTCCATATCTAACTGATTTACCTGTCCTGACTGATTTGAGGAGTTCACCAAGCTCGTCAGTCTCAAGTAGAGAATTGAGTCGGTTAGGAGTGAACATGTGGAAGGAAGAGAGTTCACATAAGATTAGGAGGAGTGTATGGCTTTCTCTGATTTTGATGATCTAGACTTTCTAGTTATTGATGCCTCTGGCACTTGAGACTTTGACTTTGACTGCTTGTAAGCTTCCTTTCTGACTCTATGCCTCGTCCCAGAAAACTGCAGGATGCTTCACCTTTGGAATAAGAGTGAAAAGAGTTGAAGTAGATGAAGTTAGCAGCTTAGCACCTTGAAAAAAGGACTGGACAGCCTCCACTACATCTACCTTGATCACATCCCTTTCGCTTTGAAGAAGTGGCCAGTGAAAGCATCAGGCCCAAGGGCACTATATGGATCCATAGCCAAGATAGTTGCATGAATTTCCCCGGAAGAGAAGAAAGAAGGAAGTTCTCAGCTTCAGTAAGCATGCTTGGAATAGACTGAAATAAGTCATGATTAGGATTACAACGACCACTGGAAAAGACTTCCTCCAAATATGTGGCTGCTGCAGGGCCAATTATATTGGTGTCAGAAGAAGTACCATCCCTATGCTGGATATTCATGTGACTATGAAGGAAGCTGTCTTTGATAGTAGGATGAAAATCATCGTCTTTTATAAAGATAACGAATCCGTAAATCAATCATTCTCAAAATCAGAAGAAGATGCCGAGAAATTGTATGATAAGAAAAATAAGAGGGCCCTTATGTTAAGAATAGCAAGTGCTTTTCATTAGAAAGAAGAAGTTTTCGTCGGATGCTTTTCAATGGTATCAGATGGAGAAGGATTCCTTTCCTCCATTAATAAGGTCCGCAAGGAATCCCTTTCAGTTCGCAAGAAATATTCTATATAATATAATGCTGACGATCTAAGGAGGATTTCTCTTTCTTTTTCTTTCGATGCTTCTGAAAGATATCTTCATCTACTGACTTACTTATTGTTAGATAAAGATCTCGCAAGAGCTAGAAAGATCATCCCCACCGATGGTTGCAAAATCCACGATCTGGAGACCTTCTTTCGAGAAGATTTTCAAAAAAGTACTATATCGCAGATGACAGTCAGGCATCAGCTATTGAAAGCCTTTTAAGTGGGGATTTCATCAAAGGAGTCTTCATGCATCTTCTCTCTGGAAAGAAGTATGACAGATGAGATTAAGAAAGTCCCACCTTATCGGTGGAATAGCCTGCTATCGCATGGCAGAGCTGATCGCTGCCTTCATGCCCTGTGGATTCCCGGCTCTCTTCAATCTAAGCTCTTTGGTAAAGAATATCGCTTCGATCCTTTTTTCCTTGAATAAAAGACTCTGCTATTGCTTCCCCCAAGAACTTATGTGGACGACACCAAACTAAGTAAGAGCAGTGCAGTATAGGAAAAGTCAAGATCTTAATATCAGTCTTCTCCTTTGAAGAAGAAAATGCGGCAGGTACCTATACGAATTGAGACGAATGAGGACGATCTAACTCAGACCGAGAAGTTGACCTTGGCCGAGTTCATGAATCAGATGGATAAGCATTTCGCCCTCTGTATTCTTCATAAAATGAGGGAGAAGAAAGCTGTCTCCACAGTTCACGACAAGATCTTAACTGCTCCTGATTACATTAAGAAGGAGATATCCTTGGCCTATCTACGGGTACTAGATGAGATGCCTAATCCATTATTTCTCATCTATTTCTTTCTTATAAAAAATCTATTTGACACTAACCTTTTAGACGACTCCGCTTCCTAGACCTGAGGATGCGAAAAAGTGGAAGGAAAGATTTGATAATACAGCATTATAATGCCTATAAAAAGACTGTTTTTGAAGGCTCTATGACTATCAGTAGTAGGAAAAAGAAGAATTGTAATCCGATTCACAATAGTGCCCCTTCTGGCTTGGAATGTGTGATTGGATGGAACTAAGAAGGCATGATGGGAATGAGCAGCTGTCTGAAGTGAATGCCATCTAATTCTATACTGAAGGTCAAATTGGATCTTCTTTGCTTAAAGAAAAAGCGCCCTTACCGCTCGTCCTACTATAGACAAATAAAGGAGGGCAAAAAGAAGGACAATGGCACCTAACCATGATTCTGCATTAGTCACATTGGCACGAATAAGAATAGTTTGTGAACGCCCTTGCCTATGATGTTAAGGAAGAGAGGGAAAGCACTTTCTCTCACATTTCTTTCCTTTTGGCAAAGCTCTTTTATCTTTCCCCTTATCCTGTTCAAAGGCACAGATTCACAGAGCCTCTATGAGATGACGATTAAATGGATTCCACCACGACACGAGGAACTAGTCCTTATTTACATTTACAAAGAAAAAGTACTCTTTTTGTTGAACCAACGAGTGAAGCTAAGACTAAGAGTGATTATGAAAGCTTTCCCCTGACTGAACCCACTCGAGTCTTTCCATAGATAGAGTCAAGGGGCAGCCCCTCTAGTTAAGTTCTTTCGGTCCAGCTAACCTGCCTAATTCCCATCTTGAACTATTGCGTCTCTAAGCTGCAGGAAAAGAGTCAAAAGATTCTCACTCACGTAGGCTCATAATGAGATAGGACAGTATTTCGAAATTCGAGAAAGAGTTTAAAGCCTCTTAGTTTGCTTCAGAAGTGGTCTTTACTATGCCTTTCCCTCGCGAAAGTCAATTCAGGTTCTACCCAGGTTTAAGCTGATGCTCCTTCTATGTAAGCTATCGGGACTCGAATTCGGCAATTCATTGACTCAAGCCAATCCTTCATAGCAATGCCAGTTCTAAACCTCAATTCTTCAATCCAAGTTAAGTTGATAGGGAAGGGACCAAGTCAATAGGTAGCTCAGTTGCTCAAGCTATATTGTATCCGCTATTAGAGTGAACTTCTTTCTCAACAGTAGCAAGATTCCTAGCTCACTCTGCTCGAGCAACCAGCCTAGTTGCCTTAAGCTTATTTGCCTCGTGAACTTATCTTGGGCTTAAGATGGAAAGTCTTAACTCACCGGAAAAGCTTCAGAATCCCACTGCTCAATGGCACGGACAATCCTTCTCAGAGAAGGCGAATCCGGTGATTGAATAAACCGTGTATGGCATCACTCCCTCTTTAAGTTAAGCTCCCTCCCTGCCCTTCTATTTAGAATTGCCCTTGGTAAGGAAGTGAGATATGTGATTAAGAAGAGTTTGACAGCTAGAATAGTCATCTTCTAGCTATCTTCCACATTTATTTAATAAAGGGCTTTCACTCCCAAGTGTGAGACTGTAATAACTACCGCTGTCCACATCCCAATCAGTTAACTTACAGCGTCTGTCTATATGTGGTAGGCTACCTTAATAGCTATTTTCTTTTTTCCCACTCTTATAAGACCAAGAACAGAACAGCAGGAGTAAGAACCGGTCCCGTCAGGTAGCTCAAGAACAAGAAAGAAGAAGCAATAAGCACTCTCTATATTAGTAGCTCGGGAAATAAGTAGGCCTTTGCAGCGAAGAATATAAAAAAGGTAACTCAGCCTCCGAGCTAGAAAAGAAGGAAAAGGTTCCCAAAATCGTTCCAAAGCATGTTGTAAAAGGATCAAGACTGTACTGGGAGGATCTACGAAATGAAGTTGATGGATCAAAACATAGAGAAAATGCATCTACGATGGGATCAGATCAGATAAGGAATTCGGAATCTCAGCTGCGGCTTGAAAGGCAGAATCTGTCAACTCACTTTAGGAATGGCACACCTCAAAGATAAGCAATTCCAACGACGATCACATCCGTCTCTAAAGCTAAAAGCATTCTATGAGAGCACTATGGAGGTTTATTCCATCCTATCTGCGCAAGGATCTTCCTCCTATTGCTTCTTGCTGGTCTTGGTAGTTAGGACAGTAAGGTGCTTTGAGAATCGAAATGAGGAATATTGATATTAAGCGGAAGAGATGGCCTTAGAGCGAATGGAAGCACTTAAGACTGGTTTACGGAATGTAACAAAACTACCAGCGAGAAAAGATGACCTTTTTTCTGCGGCAAGGCTGGCACGAGAAAGTAAGGGAATGGCGCTAGCAACTCTTCCTCCCGGCTGCAAGGAAAATGGCCCGGCACGACATGAAAGCTTTTTTTGACTAGTTACTAGAAGGGGGCTAGAATTTGATAAGCTTGTCTTTTTACTCTAAGCTAATTAAGGTAGGTAAATTCGATTACGACTCGCTTCCCTCAGATCTTATGCTTGTTTAGGTTGGACCTGACGCTTGCTCTTTCCCCTATAACCTACTAGCCTAAAGGATAAAATAGATTCTAGGGATGAAACCTTCTCGTTCGCCTGCCCCTTCCACTCGTACTTCTCTCAAGTCAATGGAAAGATCTTTTCGCTTAGAATCTCCTTCTTTTGGTAGCATGAAATAATTGCATAGAAGAGATTCCGTATAAGAAGAGTCTCGGAGTAAGATTCATGAATTCCGTAGTCCTTTCTCCTCGTCTCAGTTCCTATTCCTAGGTACTACTCCTTCCGTAGGGTTGATTGACTGAGAATCTCGTAGAAGATCTCTTCTCGATTATTTCTTTTTCATAGGCTTAATCGACTAATCCTAATCACCTAAGAGCAATGATAGGAATAGGTCTTGGCTGTCTAACATCACTCTTTGACAGCATTCATTCTACGGAAAAAGAATTATTGAATGCTGAAAACAAAGAAGGAGAGATGAATGATAGAGATCTGCAGCCTAGTTGGATAGCACGGATCCGCCTCTTACCGATCAGAGTGCACTAAAAGAACTAAGAAGGAGAAGCATGTAAACCGTCCGACAGGATAGTAATACCCTTCCGTGGATAACAGGACTACCACCTATATTCTTTCTTACGCATTGTCTTCTTTTCTTGCTTGCAGCCCCACTCTTTGATTCTGCCCATCCTATCTAAAGAAGAAAGTCCGCTTTCTAGCCTTAACTTAAGAATGTCAAAAAAGCTTTAGTGCATTGGAAGAAATCCACCTTTGGCCTCTAGGATCGATTAATGAGTGGAGAAGAGCCCCAGACATGCTTTAGCTCACTCTACCCGCATGCACTCTTTCTAATTAAAGTAAGGGGGTGTACTCTGCACTCCATAGACTAAAAGAAAAGAAGACTTTAGTCTAATGACTATACGAAAGAGGAGATCGAAGACAGAATGAAAGAGGGATTAAATAGGGATATAACGAGAAGATTCTATGAAGTCCCTAACATGCGCACAAAAGAGCTTTAGGTCCTGGTTTATGAATGGGAATAGCGTACCCGAACCGCTTTCCTAATCTTCAAGAAAGAATATAAGTACACAGTTCGTAGGGTCCAAAACAAGGTTTCAACCCTGGAGAAATCCTTGATTGAAGTAAAATTGCCCCGTTAACATGCTTATGAAACTCCCGAAAATCCATACCATAGATGAAGGGAATTACACACCCGAAGCCCAAATAACTAATATAAGTAGGCAGTTCCGCGGCTCAAAACTGGCGATTCCCTATCGAAGGCCCGAAACTCCCGTTTTGATTAGCCAACCTCACCACTTCCCCCCGGTCCCCCTTGTAAAGCATATTGTATCGGATATTTGAACTTCAGTCTTAGATGAATCCACTGAAGTATACTGAAGTCTAGATCCTGCCCGAGAGAGAAGAGGGGGGGAAGGCAAAAGCACCGCCAGAGAGGATAACATATAAATAAGGGGGTCTTTCTCCCTAAGGTTAAAGTGCAGAAGGGGCTATTCATTGCCTTGAAAGCGGAATACCAGAGGCATTAGCCTAAGCAACTGGAGGTTAGACGTCAAGGACCAGCTCTGATTAGCCTATCCAAAGGTGATCGGTCAGGGCTAAAAGCTAAAGGGGGGAGATGGAATCTATGGCCGATATTCTGAGTTATTTTGGCACTCTCATCTCCGGGATCATCTCACACGCAGGATTCCTCCAATGGGATTTTTCCATAGTGGCATAGCGGCTTGCCACCTATTCTTTTGCATCAGCATCTCCGGTAGCCACCGGTGAGTCGGCTGAAGTCTCAATCCAAAAGTGACTGAGAGAGAGGACAGGCATGCCATATTAGTATTAGGAGGATTTCCTCACAGTGAAGAATCGTGTAAGAGTTCTAACCCTGGGGCATAACTTTCTTTTGGCAGTAGGAAGGGATCCGTTGCCAGTAAAGAGAACATTCATATGCACGGGCATTTTCTCCCCAACCCAAGGGGACGATCTCTTATCAGCATGGAATAGTCTGGTAGGACGATAACAAGAAGTAAGGAATGGGTCTTATCAGTAGAAGACTCCGGCCAAGGCCAGGCTATATTCATTCGATTGACCTTCGGCCTAGTTCAAACTCTCGCCAGGATTGGGACTGATTAAGATTCCACTCAAAGCCTTCTTTGTGAAATATGCAATGAGATCATCAATCCCTTGTCTGAACCCTAGTATCGAAGACATTTTGTCCTCACCTGCCCGATTGACTGATTTGTAGATCAGAGTTCTCTCTCTCAAAGAACGGGTCTTTGCCCACGTATTCTATTCTATTCTCTCACGCCTAACCACAGAATATCCTGCCACCGCTTTTCTGATTCCCAACTGTAGCAATGTGCCACCTTTCTTTCTGATGGGCGGAATGCGATGGCTAGGAATAGCGAAAATCATTCGTTAGCCGGCCCTCCGCAATAGATCAATTGCTTCCTTCTGTCTCCAAAGAACGAAGAGCCCGTATATCTCCAAAAGGCCAGGAAGAAATGGGCCATCACGTGGAAAGAGAAAGTCAGACTCCGAATAGACAGTTTGAAGGATATGCTTAAGCGTATAAGTAGACGTAGAAAGAAATGCCAACTTCCATTCAAAATGGAGGGAGAAAGAGAAGAAGTGAGAACAATGACCAGCCTTTCCACTATTAGCTTAAGTAAGCATGTCAGTTTCGCCTCTCCAAAGGGTACCCGTTTTCCAGGGTCGTCAGTAGGGGGAAAAGTAGGAAGACTCGCGGCAGGTATGGGATTTTCTGGGCACGGTGGGGGGAAAACTGCGATTCTTTGCCTGAAGTCAGTGCTGTAAGAGCCCTTCTTTCAATGCCTCTTCTTTCTTTCGGACGGGCCTGCTTTGCCTTCTTGCGCTGAGTGTTTACGACTCAAGGAGTCAATGGAGTATGGGTCTACCTTTCTCTATCTCCAAGAAGACAAAATAGGAAATTCTTATAGCTTCCTTTCATACAAAAGGGGCAAAGAAGAGGTATTGCAGAGCCTTCGTTAGCTACCGCGCGCTCCTAGCCAGGAAGGCCGATCGCCCCATTCCTTATCAGTAGCACATCGGGTATACCTTGACTTCAGGATAGAAGAAGATAACATTTGAGAATGGATGAGAATAAGTGAAGACGAGTGTCCATCCGGGGAGCTAGAATGAGCCGAAGTACGGACCGCATAGTGCTCAAGCCCCTTTCTTTTGAATGAATGGGTCGGGGCTTTTTCCGACAGTACTACGATGGAAGATCTAAATCTCTCGGGAGTGCTTGAATGCGATTGACTGGCCGTCCGGAAGAAGAAGAATCTTTGCATAAAGACCTGCTTGCTTTCTTTTGTGTGATTCGATGACCGTCGGAAGAATGCGATTCTTGTCTTTACTGGTACCGTTCGCCCCAGTGATTCGTTCCGATTTCTCACTGAAGTGAACCCGCTATCTCTCTATCTCCGCGTCGGGGCACTACATACTGAATACTGAGGCAATGGTCTATCTTCCTTAGATTTAAGCACTAAGCTATATAAAACCTTCAGTCAATTCTCTTTCGGGCGGTTGGGCAATACGGGGCAATGGCATTCCGTCTAGGAGGTAGAGTCACAGTCGATAGGTAGTAGGCCGAGGCAATCCATAGGCGAGAGTGATAGGTAGTACTGGGCTTTTCTTAGGTAGTGATCATGTAGGTATTCCCGGAAGAATCGCCTCTATCGTGTACATGGCAGAACGAAAGATTTGAATCTATTCACACCGCCGAAGGAATGCAGATAAAGAAGTAGGCTTATCGAGGCCTTTAAAGCACCATTTCGAACTTCGCCGCTTATGATCTTTGTTGGAAAGCCTTATTCCATTAAGTATTTGATTTCTAAGGGGAGGCCTACACGATCTCTCCTTTCGCGAAAATCCCTTACAACTAGGAGTCACACCGGATGGCGCTCTGTCAACCAGTCAAGAGTCGACGTTCGCCAAGCATAAGTCAGATTCTCCCAGCGGAGTCCCTTTCCTATTTCTTTTATTCAAATCCTATGCGGCGATGCCCCCATTTCATTCTTCATGGCCCTTCTTCCCCAGGTTCTACACCCCCGGCGAACCTTTTGTCTGGTCTCCCGTCTCTTCGACAAGGACGGTTCTGCGTGTCGACTGACATGTCCTTCCTTGCTTTCTTCTCCAAGAATCTCTGTGTACAAGCGCTCTCTCATCTTCTGCTTCTCGGGATAGCTTTCTCTAGACCGATGACTTCAGCTTTCCTAGACCCCAGGTACTAATGCTTTCTCCGGACAGAGTACAGGTCGTGGGACTCAGTAGTTTTTCAAAAGAAAAGGCATCAAGGTGAGTACTCAATGGCTTATAGAGTCCAAGGACAGAGTCAAAGTCTAGTTTGGTAGTTAGTTGAGTCGGGAATAGCGGCTTCGCTCCTTCCTTATTCGTTAGCTCCTTCTTTCTTCGCTCATTAGCTGTGTCGAGATGGATAGATGAGCCAAGACAGGATAGAACCAGATCTTAACTTAGTAATAACAGTGGAAGTCAGAGTCGTTACAGCAAAGTAAGCTAGAAAATGACCAATCCCACCCCATCATGATTGGTGGCGACTCGGATGGCATCTGATTAACTAGCGCAGGAGAGAAAGTTAGCCTTGGCTTTGGCTACTTCAAGCGGTCTCATCTTTGCCGGAGGAAAACACTTCTTTCTTTTTCTTTAGGAGTTGCTCAGGGCAATAAAGACCAGACCTCAAGGAGATGAATATGAAAAGTAAGCACTTCTTGCGACAACAGAAGGAATAGTTATAGTGGAATCGCCTGTGATTCCTCTGGTTTCAGCTCATATGAAAATGCTTGTTCTGCTTCGCTTTGCCGAGGGTGAGAATCGGTAGGTAACTCTTTCTTTTCTCGATGCGAAAGCAAGATAGGAGTGGCCAAGCCTATCAAGCAGGGGAGGGAAGCGAATGCAGATCTCACGCAAAGTGAAATCTCAAGATTCAGATTGGCTTTGTCTTCGGTGTGGAGTAGATAGCAAGAAGAAGTCGTGCAAGAACGAATGCCCTGTACTCTCTTTCGGCTAAAGATATGTTAATTACATGATTTACGAGATCTTTAAGGAAGTGTGCGTCTGCTCTAAGATCGTATTCACGCGACTCCCTTGATTCATTGAACTTATGAGATTTGTCCACTTTTTCACTTCTCGCATTTTGCTACTTCTTCTCTTAATGAGATTTTTCTGACTTCCCTTGTCTGTCTTACCTCTTGCTAGCAGCAGGCCTTAAAGCTCGTATTCTGCATAACTTGGTAGTTCAAGGTTATTACCATTCTAACCGCTTCTTATGACTTGTGAACGGCTTAGAACTCTCTTTGACTCGAAGACATGCGAAGAGAGGGTAAATGAGACGGATGCGGTAGAAGTGCGACTGATGAAGCCAACATTTCCTAATAGCAGCCAATCGAATTGAGAAATCCACTTCGGGCAGACCTATACACCCCGAGAAGATCTAATTCATGGAAAACCACTGACTGAACAGATAGATAACCTATCTTCACAGAACAGAGTCCCTCAATCCAAGAAATTAGTCGATTGAGCAGGAACCAGACAACCACTCGTCCATGCTACGAAGAAGAAAGAAGATATCTTCCAAGAGATTACCTAGGCCCAAAACAACCAATAGGAAACATACAAAAACGAGATCATTACTTATGTAATTGCTCGTACCTGATCCAGTCTTACTAACAGATTCCTCCGGTCAAAGCTCTTATTCAGTCAAATTTCCTCTCTTTTGTAATACTTCCTGAAAAAGGAGCATTTCCTCTGGTAGGCAAATACCTATCTCGACGTTGGAGCTCCTGACTTATCTTAGTCAAAAACTCCTCAGAACGGAATGCGTCTGAATCAGCAGAAGAGGAACTATTGGAGACCTGTGGGGTAGAACCACTGCTTTCAGATGGAGAAGATTCCGACAAGCTTATCTCAATCCAGTCGTTCGGTGAATAACGACGGGGAGTCCTTTGAATACGATGTCAGAGCGGATGCGCGCTTTCTTAAAGATATAGAAAAGAGGGTGAAATCATATAGAAGAGGTCATCCCTTAGTGGACTGATTCAACCTTGTAGCATATCTTGCATCTGGTCTCCCCTCATTCATGCCTTCCTTCAAGGCCTATTCTTTTGGATATCCTTCTTCCCCTCTTTCCTGGAACATCCTTTTCTTCTGATTGATGGGACTTCTGTCTTCAATCCCTTGACCTAACCTCTCCTTGACTTGCCGCAACGTATCCGCTACCTTTCCCTTGCGAAATCCTAGGAGACTCTTGCTTGTAGGCGTAAGGAAGATTTCTTCTTTCCCGCTTGGACCTAAAAAGAATCTACTTTTAGTCTTCCTATTCTGCGGGTATTTTCTTTTCTTGGATCTTCTCGATCTATGCCCTTTTGGTCTATTTTCTCTCCCTCTTTTCCGCTTTTCTTTCATCTTCCTAATTCCTCAGGTAAGCTTCATGGCAGTCTGACGGGGGAAGACCTCATTTCGTCATTCATATCTATTCGTCTTAGCCCTGCTTCGGCGATTCAATCCGACATTTTATTTCCCCCTTCATCATTTGATTTTTCGCATCTAAGAGCTGATCTTGCAAAAGGAGTACAGTACGATAAGAAGCGATTTGTAATCAATAAAAAGTACGACCGGATTCTGTACCCATCAGTCTTGGATCCTCACCTTAGACAGTGGAATTTGGTTATGAAAGAAAGGCTTTCTCCCTAGCGTTAAGGTCATTGATGGCAAAAATCCCGATTTCCCTCTATAAATCACTCTTCTAAAGCTGTCTTCAAGCCCTCATATTCCACTCGCTGCCTCATCCACATAGCATGAACTTGCTCGAAGTGCTTGCTCCTACTATGGTAGAGTTTCCCAAGAACTCTAAAGCACCGTTCGGAGCGCCGGTTCTCTTTCAGAAGAAGGATGATGGCAGTTTAAGGTTGTGCATCGATTATAGAGCGCTGAACAAAGTGACCATCAAGAAGAAGTACCCTACGCCTCTTATTGCAGACCTTTTCGATCAGTTGAGTGGAAGACGATACTTCACGAAGTTTGATTTGCAGTCGGGCTATTATCAAGTGCGTATTGCCGAGGGTGAGCATATTTCTTTTCTCTTGTGTTGGCTAAGCAAAGTCTCGGTCCTGCTCCTGGCTTAACCATCCTCCGTGACCCCTACTGCAATCAGACAGTGGAAAAAAATAGAAAACTTAATGATTAATGATACTGATGGTGAACTACTCCCAGATCCTTCCATTTATTCTCGTCTTGTGAGTCGGCTCATTTATCTCACAGTCACTCGACCTGAGTGTGAACACATTTTTAGCCAATTTATGCATCAACCACGCAAACCTCATTTGGATGCAGCTCATCGTCTTCTTCGCTACTTGAAAAAAAGAGTCCGGGACAACTTTCTTTTCTTCCACCACGAATCTTCAGCTTCTTGCCTATTCTGATTCAGATTGCTAAGAGCTCCTTCTCCGCATCAATTGGCACTATTGGAAATGTGCACTATGAAAAAGAAGTCGGATGCTTCCTGCTAAGATTCGGTGGAAGTAGGGATTCTTGCACAGTTCTTGTGATTGCGCTTTCCCCCATGATGGGATTTCCCTTGCTAGTCTAGATGCCCCTGCGATCTCGGATTCGAGAACAAGCGATTCTTCTTCAATTGCTAACAAAGAAAGAGCCTATGATATTAGTCCAACAGCGTCTTAAAAGCCCACTGGTTTTGAAAATGGGAAAGAAGTATGGTCCGTCTCTACTCCGCCTTACTCAAATCTACCTCAGAAAGAGCTTTAGCAGCTTGAGGGGAGATGGACAGGGTCCCATCCGAGTCAGGCTATGAGAAGAGGTCCTTATCTCCCGCACTAGTCACTCCAGACACGGGAAGAGGAGGGCAAGGTCAGACCCCTCCATGAACAGAGGAAAAATCCCTCATTTCGTTCTCAAAGAAGTGCCGAGGCTTAAGTCCCTCTTCTCTCTTTCTTCTATACAAATCAAAGACGGGAAAGGATAAGTTAGCGCAGGAAGAAAATGCAAAGAAGATATTCAATTGTGTTCAATATAAGAAGAAGAGCTAGGTAGCGCAGGAATACAATGAAAGAAGGATGAAGCCGGCAGAACAGTCTTCGCCGAAGAGCAAGGGAGAACAGGAAGACAATAAAGATAGCTATTCTATTGTGTTCACTAGAAAAGGTAGGATAGCTATGGGGGTAGCGAACAGGTCTATGAAAGAGTACTGATCAAGCACCCGTCTAAGCAGAAAAGAGAAGGGACTGCCCCCAAAATAATTAGATAAAGGAAGATAGATCTTCCGACCGATAGCGCAAGCCGAGGCTATCCATCTCGTAAGAGTAATGAAGGAAGGGATATAGATTGCTCTAGGATTGACTCCGAAGCTTTGAGGAAAAGAAGATTGACTGAGTCCTTGGGCACGGAAGAGAAAGAGTAGGATAGGAAGAAGTGAGGCATAGGTCGGGCACAGTCTACCTAGCTTGCTTTCTTTCTGAGGATAGGATGAAGTGGTCCATATGGGCTGTGCTTCCGCCAATTGCTTTCTTCCGGCACTTCGGATAGTCTCATGTCTTACGGCGCTTCCTTGCTCTATATGGTCTGTCCTGAGTTGATTGATTGCGGCACTTCCTTCTTATTCTTCGAATAGGATATTTCTTCCTTTCTATGTACTACCTTAAGGAAGATATTCATCAATAAGGCATAGGCATAGCTTCCTTCAAGGTATCGGTCTCTGCTTCCTTCCTGCGTATGACTTAATACCTCACACCCCGAACTAAACGAAAGGAAGTCCGAGACGAGCCTCTAAGTAAGGGGAGTGAGAGTACTATTAGTTTTTGCCAGGTGCGAGGATAGGCACAAGGTAAGGGTTCATGTCAGACTGATTAATAGGTGGCTTCCGGCACTAAGGATAGGAGGAAGTAAGGGTGCAGCTCAAGCTAAGAGTCTACAGTCTGGGATAGGTAATGTGTATTCTTTCTTTCTTGTTGATTGAGATAGTTGTGCAGATGCTTGAGCGAGTGTGCGCTAGCTTCCTTCTCTTAGTATGAAGTCTGGGATAGGTTCACTGGAATAGAAAGATTTCACTTTCGAAATCACATAGTATAAGATCTCCTTTCTTGCACATTGGAAAGTTGATGCCAGAGTCACTTTCCGGCCCCATTTAGATCAGCCCGTGAGATCATTCCCGGCTTTTTGCTAGGATCTTCTCCAGAGTGACCAGGTCCTATTAAGTTAAGGCGGTCCTGCTTTTCCGGTAAGTCGTTAGAGCGAAGCTAAAACTGACTTTTGAGAAAGAAGATTCTAAACTATGTATAGCAGGAATATTTATTTGTGCCCTTGTTGGAGAGAGTGTGAGATAAGACTTTCACATCTACTCTTTTCCTATCTCTCGGCAGTTCTCTCCCGCACTTCTCTCGCCTTCCCGGATTGACTGATGATCACGTAGTTCTTGATCGATGGATCTCGAGGGAAATGGGAATAGCGAGTGAACGTATTCTGGTCTTCTTCCTGAACTTATGAGGGTTAGAATCAAGGGAATGAAAGAGGATCAATCCTGCTTCTTAAGTCTTCCCCGCTTCCGAGGGCCGGTCTGATTTTCTCTCCTCTCCTGCTCTCTAACTCTAAGTGGACGGCTAGCTGGTAGTAGTCGCGAACTTTAGGCATCGGCATCTGAATCGATCTTATTCTTCTGAGGGAACTTCTCTTTCATTATACTATCAAAAAGAAAATCCAGGATTGGAAGGATTGGCTTTAGGCCTGAACTCTGGCTCAAAAGAAGGAAGGAGCCTCAACTGAGCACTTTGATGAGCTCTTCTCTAACCTTAAGAGCCCTCTTCAGAGAGCGCCTGCCACTTGATCTCAACATCTCTTTTGGCCTTCCAACCAAGTTGCAGAAGATGTGGTTCTGCGGAGATAAGTCTTATTTCTTTCCAATAAGACTCCTGAAAAGAGGGAAGAACTGCACTTAGCTCAAGCTAATCTTAAAAAGGCTCTCATCAGGAGGACTTCTGGAGAGAAAAATACCACTTAAGGTGGTTAAAGGATGGTGATGGCAAGACTAAGCTCTTTCACTATTCTGTCAAGCAAAGTCCAAGGAAGCTGGCTATTCATAAAATGAAGGACTTTCAGGTAAGCATGCATAGCTTGAGGAATCTGAGCTTCAAAATGCTATTCTTAGAGACTTTGAGGGGCAACTTTCTTCTACAGTTACTTCTTCAAATGAATCAGTCCTTGATCCCATTCCTACTGATAGAACTTCTGAGATGAATGATGCTCTCATTGCCCTCCCGGAAGTGAAAGAAATTCCTTTTTCCAGGGGACAGTGCTGCAGGGCCTGATGCTTTTTCAGGCAAGTTCTATTCGAATTCTTGGGAGATTATTGGCAATGATCTTCAGAAAGCTATCTTGGAATTCTTTGCAGGCTTCTCGATTCCTAAATCCTGGACTAGAACTCTGATTCCTACTATGCCCAAGGTGGATAATCCTTCCACTTTCCAGGAGTTGAGGCCTAACTCCAAAGTGCTTTCTACTAGAACTAAAGTTCTCCCTTCTCTCATTTCATGCTACCAAAGTGGATTCACTAAGGCTAGGGACAATATTCTTCTAGCTCAAGAGCTTATGAACCATCTGGAGAAGAAAGTAAATGGCTCCAATCTTATTCTCAAACTGGACATGGGAAAAGCATTTGATAGGCTTTCGGCGCATTTCCTTGTCAAAGTGCGAAGAAGGTTTGCTTTCCATGAGATCTTCATTGATCAAATATGGAGACTCATTTCAGAAGTCTGCTTTTCTCTTCTCTTTAATGGTAATAGTCTTGGTCCATTCCTCGTCAGGTCTCAGGCTTTACCTTTCTCACCGCCCATCTTCCATGGGATGGCTTCGAAAAAGCAATGAAGGACCTTCATCGTATAGTTAAAGGGCTATTTGAACTCGCTTTCTATATATTTCGACGAAATGCATTTAAGCTCCTTATCCGCTTGAATCCATGGTTAAAAGTAAAGGCCCTTTTAGTTTAGAAAGGTATTTAAAGGGGGACTCAAGTCCAGGAATGAAAGATTTTGGTGAAGGTAAAAGAATTTTCTTTATTCCTGGCATTCTAATAGAACGAGAAGAGGGCAGGTGGAAAGGGACACAAGTTAACTACCCATACCCCAAGTAAAGATGCATAACCAGAAGAATGGAAGAGAACAGAGAGTACAGTAGGGGGGGATCGAGATCCACGATCCAGCTTCATATCAGTAGTGGGTTCATGTGAGCTCCAATGCCCAATAGCACAGATTTTGATTGATCATATGCAGAATGCTCAGTTTAGTATTACTTATGAAAACTTTAGTCATATTTCTCTTTCCGCATCTAAACCTATTGATGCTACTGATGAAAGATATCTGCCTTGCCCAGCAGGCTCGATGTAAGCTAAAGAATAGCCTTCTTCGAAGCCTCAACAGCAAGACCATACAGATGCCATCACTCCTCCTCATCTAATTCTCCGTTGCTTCGCTCCTCTATTTCCCGTACTAGGGTGTTCCCGACCCCTCACACAGGCTATCTTCTTCTCTCTATTCCTTACCTTCGTATTCGTAGAGTGGGATTCTTCGTTGTCAATGATGTGGAGTCCAATTCCAATACTTCTTCAGTAAAGGTAGAATTGCCATACTCAACACTCCTCTATCCCTATTCCATTCCCCGTAGTTGTCCTCTAACTCCCCTGCCATGCGGCGCCCCATACCATCCATCGGAGGAGTAGGTCTTTCGGTGAATCCGTTGTGAAACGTCGCAAGCACTACTTACTTAAAGCTTCGCCTCCCGGTTGAACAGCTAGCGCGGGACCCTCGTATACTACCCTTCTACGCCTATTAGAATTGAGCCTGCTCTATCATTAAGTTCCTATCGTTCCATAGTTAGTCGGATGGACCGATATCGGCACATCGTCACTCACACCTAAGTGGATTGCTGCGAAGAAAGGGAACTCCCATAGCAGAAAGAAGAGTAGCTATAGTGAATCCTGAGCGGTGAACGAAGAGTCCGTAAGGAGCTTCAAAGAAGGAAGAGAGATCATTTCCCGTACTTTCATCAGTACTTCGGAGAGACTATTTAGTACTTCTACTGGAGCAACTGCTAGCATTTCACCTGGAACTCTTGACTTTCAGCCGCATCTTCCGTTTCAGATGCCGTTAAAGAATCCGATCTTGGAACATTACTTTCAGCCTCACCCGGAATGCTTGATGCTAGTATTTCCTACTTAGTCGGACCCTGCCGTTGTAAAGGCTTCTTAGCCAGTTGTACTATAATGGGATTCAACGCAGACTTTGATGGGGATCATTCCCTTTCTGGTATTTGAGTTCATTCATTCACAGATGCTACTATCTGTCTTGAATTGTCTTCCCCAGCTGCGGATTCTTCTCCATTTCCTGTTGTTGAAGATGCCGTAGTAAAGTCTTCCTCAACCGAGTGGGACCCTTACGAAGACTATCCTACTTCGGCTTCCGATCCTACTATATATGGAAGACTGCTATTGAATTTACTTCTGAGTCCTCTTCTCTTTCTTTGCTGCAACTATAGATGCCTAAGGGCTATTTTGATAGAATCCTGCTCTCCAAAGCGCATAGCGGACTGAGTTTCACTTTCATCCGTAGTTAAGAATGTGGATACTGGGACTTAAGAATAGACTTCCTATACTGCCTTCATTACTTTTCTAAGTCCGATCCTGAGACTATAGTTGAAACTTATTCCGTGGATGGTATTGAAGTAGTGAAATCTACCTCGGCTGGTACTCGAATGCGTGAAGCAGTACTTTTTTATCCAGTAACTATAAATCTTTCATTTGATGCGACTCCGGCTATATACTTTCCTTTGTATGGCTAAGATATGCTTATATATTCATTTTCTTAACACTTAGGGTACTGATAGGGTATTAGAATCTTCTTTTTATGTGATAGGGTGGATTTCTCCCCTTCTCTTCTTTTTTTTTTAAGCGGATCTGCGCAAATAATCGGTTTTTGAAGTCATTTGTCCCTTGCCATCTTATCTTCCGGTTGGGAAGTGCAAGGCAGCAATCATCTGTAGCGGGCTAGCTCACTGAATCTATATCTGGATTTGTATAAATATAATAGATGCTTTTTCTTTTAAGCCGGATCTACAATGTATTGGTAAGGATCTCTTCCCTCTCGGAAAAAAGCTACTGACTTGGCTGGGGATTTCATTCTTTCGAGTACGGACACATAGAGCAGAAGCGGAGTTCAAGTACTTCCATTAGCTCCGTATCCTTCACACCGGAGGCGAGATAACTATACTAGCTACTTCGAAGGGGATAAGGCACTCTCTTCCCTATAGGGATCTCTGGGATTCTAACACTCGACCTTCCTAGTACGGATTGACGGATGAAACTAGATATCCCTCTTCACTCTGCTCGAGCTACTTCGTCCCTGCTGAGCATTAGCTGTAGCGGACTCTTACCTTAAAGGGGTATAGCTCCCCAACAGAAACTTCAGAGGATTCGATAAGCCCTCAAAATACAGATAGAAAAATAGATCTCTTCGCGTTCGAGCTTCCAGTAAAGATCTATAGATTACTGGACGGTATGTAACAGAACTCGTAGGGATAGAAGTAGGGCTATACTATCACAAGGGAAGGAGATCGACCTATTATATATATAGCTCCCACCATTAAAGGAAGAATTGCCCTGGAGGGAGAAGCGGGCTAACTCCCTGACTCGGAAACTTCTAAGCCATAGCCTATAAGTTAGACGTAAACTCTGAGAAGGAATTCATACCTGCGAAAGATTTGATCAATACTTCTTCTCCTTGTCTCCTTTTTCCTTGCCGTATCCAGAGATAGGCTGGCTTGATAGAATAGAATCAGGAGTGAGAATAAAAGAGTCTGCTTCTTTAGAAGGAGTAAAGAGAAAGGGCTTTTGGATGTATATCATATTTACAGGAAGAAGGGCTTAAGCTGGGCTAGCTTGAAAAAGTCATTTAGATAGGTTGACTTTTACAGTATGGGATATTGACTATACAGGCTCCTTAGGTTATGGGTGGCTCTTTCTGGATGGCTCTTTAGAGTAAAGGGAAATTGTCTAAGCTCTTTCTTTAGGGAATATAGCACTGCCGAGAGGGTGGGAGTCCTCTTCCATAAGCACATTCTAGTAGTCCTATTACTGATATTATTAGGAAAACTTTTTTACCCTTCCCCTTGACCGATAACCAGTTTTTGGCCCAGCTGTCCTACTGATATAAGATAAGGAATTCGCTGGCAGGAAACTCGCACTGAGTGAGACTAGCAACTCTGGGACCAATGGGAATAGTAGGAATAGTCAAAGGGGTAATCACACTAGCATCAATGGGAATAGAACTATGGGTAAAAAGGATGTGTCTAAAATCATGCTAGCTAAGAAAATTGGAGCTCTTTATAAGAATGAGAGAGCTTTTTTGTCTAAGTTAACGCCTGATATCGTTATGGATATCCAAAGAGCGGTGTCGAAAGGCTATTCTTCTTTATCACCCCTCAAGTCTGAGCTTATAGAAAGGTCCTACGCCTCTTATCTTTAATGCCTTTTCGCTACCTGTCTTGATGGTATAAAGCTCTCGTCTTGGGTGACTGAACGAATCACCTTTTCTGCTTATCTCTCTGTCGTATTCTTCAATTTCATAGTGGACGATTTGGATAGCAAATGGAAAGAGTTCTACCCGGCCGTCTTTCCATATATGCTTGCTTCCCGATTTCAGTACATATCACATTCGGGAACATTCCTTCTTCTCAAGCGGGGGCGAAATTCCCCCTCATATGCTTGCCCACCCCATTTAAATGGATTAATATGTGCTCTTCCTTCTTGGCTTGGACGAGCATATTAGTTCTTGACCTTACTAAGCTTTCAGTATCCTATCCGAACGTCCCTCACTCTCTCTGCATGTGGATTGATTATACTCCCTATCGCCCCGAAGTGAATTCTCCGACATCCTCAACCTCCTAACTCACCGAGTCTCGCTCAGCCCGGCTCATGCTCGCGCATCAAAGCCTCATGTACCTCCCCCGAGGCAGAAGTTTTCTCATATCCTACACGGCGCATCCAAGCTCTCGCTTCTTCAGCCTGAAAAGCTCCTCTTATCCCACCTTTCACCTACCCCGCCTGACGCCCTAATCCATTCCTTCGCTCTATTGCTATAGCTTAGGTAGGGGCTCTTGACGCTCCCGTCCCCATACCATAGAAAAAGGGCTTTCCTACTCGGCTTCTGATTTGTCGGATTATTAGGAAAGAGTTGATACGAATGATTTTGATGCTGAGGGATCGGGATTCGCTTCTTCCCTAGGAACCTGCTTCGGCTGGAGCTTCAGATTCGGCTACTTCAAATGCCCCTCTCTTCCCATTATGCACTCTACCAAAAGAGCTTAGTCTCCTTTCCATTTCAGAAGGAAGTTTATGAAGATCCCTCCTGCCTAGAGCATGAAAGACCATCCTAGAATAAGGATATCTGTCCCATTTCTCCCTAGTCGAGAGTACGCAGCAGGCAAGGACAACCACGAGAAACTATCTCCCTTAATCAACGGGAGCTATTCTAGCTTTGAGGCTTAGTCCTACCACTCTTATACTCTGATGTGTCTGCGATACACTCATATTATACCTCGCCCCTCATTCTCCGTCTTTCTATCACAGGGCTTTAGGGATGGACCACAGGAGTTCGAAATGTCACTTTCCATTTCCGGTATGCTATCTACTGCTCTACTGCTACTCTAAGGCTGTGCCCTTCAAAAGCAAGTGAAGCGGACAAGGCAGGAGGACCTTTCGCTAGCATGTCGAAAGAGCTTCCTTTGAATAAACTTTCTTCCGTCTCTAAAGCGAGTGAAGTCAGACGCCCATATCATCAAGATAGACAATGAGAACTCTCCTTTTCCCGAGCCCTTGATCCGGAAACTCTAAATGGAGTGGGAAGAGTAGAGGGGGAAGCCGACCGCGGGAAATCCACTAAGTCCGTAAGATTGGACGGTCACGGCTGGCGATTTAAGCAAGGCGGAGATTCCGAAGGCTGAAGAAGGAAGAAGCCAATCAGAGGTTAGATAAATGCAGTACCAGATATCAATTTCCCAGAAGGGGCCTATGCTACCATTCGCCAAGGAAGGAAAGATCTTTTTATAAGAAAGACTTTACCCGAGACCAATGAAAGGAGGCTACTATGAGAATGTCATATCGTGGAAAGAAGCTCTATTTTTGAGTCCGTGGTGGACGGGCGTCGACGGGAATGATGACTGTTCAGTGAGGTCCTTAGTGGGAGGTATCTCAATTCTGATGATCTACAAAGACCCTGGCTCAAGCCAAAAAGGCGTGGATGGTCTAATTTAGATTAACATACTAAGTTGTATTGTGCACCGGCCGAGATCTACGAACCTTGGATCTTGAGTCAACCTTACATCCCATTCGCCGCAGGACCTGTCTGTACAAGGGAGACTCTTGGGTTTGGCTTACCGCGGGACTAATAGACAGGGATCAAGCTTGCCCGGGCTTAGTAGATGGTCAAAGGATTGGCAATTCCGCTCTTTTACTATACGAGTGCTATGAACCAAAGATATAGATTCTATTTTGTAGCTGACTGACTAAAGACGGAGACAGCAGGAAGGCGCGCTATACCGGAACCTATTCAAGGGCAGCCATACGAATCGGGAAAGAATAGCAACGACTTTCTAGAAAAAGTCTGAAAAAGGATGCCCGTACGCTCCACATAAGTGCTATTTCCTTTCGTGACTTAACTCGCGGATTTCTTACTTCTCTGAGACGAAGGTATTGACGCTTAGCCTTTCCTAGAAGTAGGAAATGAACTGAATATGGATCCATTCATTCATAAATCCAGAATTTCCCTTTTCAATCAGAAATGGAATAATGAAAGAAAAAGCAAACCTATTCCCTTCTAATCTCAACTCGGGACAGAGGTTCTTTCGTCGTGATCGTGGGGCAGTGGTCTATTGGCGACAGTAACTTAGTGATTAGTCTTCTACGGCTTGCAATATTCATTATAGAAATGCATCAAGATCTCTTCTGATCGCTTTACGACCCTTTAGTTGGAATTGATCTCAGTTTTGCACTCGTGATTGACCGGTGAAGTGGGCGTGATGAAATGATATCAGCAGTGAAAAGGGTAGGAAGGCATTCTCTAAAAAGAAAGTGAGTCAGTACTTTCGTTAGAAGAGCAATGGAAAAGTAGATTTTCTGCCTGCATCTTGGACCGATTGACTTGGGAGTTAGAAAAGTAAAAACGGGGGCTCCCTCAATTGCTCACTTCTGTAATCAAGCTTGGTAGGTTGCGCGGCAGGTCTATATGTCTCAGTGGCTTCCTAAAATTCTTATGCCGAATGATTGATCTACGAATCCCAAGCCTGTCGAAGAAGAAGGAAGACTATCTACGATCTTTCTGGTACAGGAAAGGCTTCAGTGAAATTGAGATATCGCCTACTATATCAACAAGGAAGATCAATTGAACTAATCTGAATTCCCCAAATATGGAAGCGAATAAGATTAGTTGCTCAATTCGCATCGAAGCAAAAATGATGAATTCAAGTCCCAATACTTGGAAAGGATCTACTCACTGAAACTTGGGGCATAAAGCTCCTTTCTCAAATTAGCCTAAACTAAAGTGAAAGTTGGATTTGGTCTTCTCGCTTTCCTTTTTCGTCATTCTTGCGGCACCTAAAGAATAAAGAAAGAATGTCGGTAAGGGTGGATAGAAATGAGTAAAAGAAGGCAGTCTTAACAAAGATGCTGGATGTGAGATGGGCACCGGCCAAGACTATCTTACTTTGAATGCTATATGCGCTTATACATACTAAGATGATTCCTTTCCTAAAGATGGTTGAGCTCCATTTTTGCATTCGACATGTGCGCGCTGGATCATCTTTGATGTGGTGGAATTCAGGGATTGGCTGAGGATTCCCGTATAGAGATGTACTTTTCTGTTAGAAGTGCATTTAGCCAGCAATTTCGCATGCAAAAGACTTTCCTTCTTTTTGGTGAAAGTCCCGAACCGAGGTTTTCATTACTACTGGAGCCTGGTCCCCCCTCCCCTTTGATGAGAGGAAGAAAGATAGCACAACTGCTAATTTCAAATAGGTCACGTACGGGTCTATCGCTGATTCACTGCCGTTGGAGATTCACAAGAAGGTTTGGATACTTTACTAGAGAAAAACTTCCGTTCTCAGGCCCTCGCGAGTGGTTCTTCAAACTGAAAACTGGTGAAATCAATTTCTTGCAGCCATTTAGTCCGCTTTGACTTCTTTCTTCTCTTCCTTACTTTTTCAACCTTACCTTGCTTGCAAGCAAGCTTACTATCTCACTTTTAGCCTTAACTGAAAAAGGAGGAGACCGAACCTTAGCCTAGGTGGGAGGGCAAGACCTACTAGATCTGAAAAGAGTAAAGAAGTAATGAACTCTGGCCGATCTCTCAAGACTGTACCGAGTTGATATGAAGTTGGAAAGTCCATCTGCGCAGAAATCCCCCTCTCTCTAGCTAGCTATGTCAGAATCTATCTCCCAGTCTCTAGCTAAGATAAGAGATAGCGAGATTCATCAATAAGAAGTCCATTGGGCTCAAGCTCTCTATCCGCCGAGTTGCTGATCTTAAGAACTGCCTGGCCATCTCTCTCGCAAACTACCTTTCTCTAAGCCTCGTCCCAAGCTAGACTCAGCCCATCTCTTTTTTATTGTCATTCTTATACAATATTCAAGGAGCGTAGCCTATTTAAGTAAAGGAGAGGTCTGAAGTGGGGCCATTCCCCGACAGGGACCTCTCAGTGCCGTTTTTTCACCTCGAAGGGGAAATTTCCTATTCTATTACTCTGTCCTCGGGCATGAAGTCTGAGTGTAATCACTTACTTGCCTTAGTCTTCTTTTTTAGAGAAAGACAAGCAGCCCGCTTCGCTTCCTTCGTCTCATTACAGGGAAGGATAGGACCTCGGTCGGTTCCAAGGGTGAGGAAGAAGTGCCATCTGCTTAATCGGAAGAATCCGCTGAGACAAAAGCATTAGCAGAGGCTGAATCAGCTGCATCAGAAAGCAAATGCCTTTCTTAGAATGGTTCGGAAACCCAGTGAGAATCACCTTCTCACCCCGAATCCTAAGATCCAGGGAGGTTGGCTAGAAAGAGAATTTCCAAATCTAAAGTATGAAGAGGCTGAAGCATCAGAATCCGCTGAAACAAAGGCTGAGAAAGACAATAGCGGGGCTTTTCAGCCACATCACGCTTTTCAGGGACCAACCACCGCTCCTTCTTCGAGACCCCAATGGTTGGCAATATGAGTTTCAAAGATTCAGAGGACGATGCCCCTGGGAGAACTTAGCAAGCAATCTATTGGCATGTAGAGCTGAAGCCAAAGACAGTTCCAATGGGGAAAAAGTAATCTAGGTTCACCATCTACAGAGAAAGCTTTTGGGCATAAAGGTATATCGACTAATGCTACTAATGCTATAGATCGGGCTTTTAGGGCTAATGAGAGGTGATTCAAGTGATATCGAATACAGAGCCAGAAATAAGGTATTCTAAGATAGAAATAGGTAGTCTGAATAGAAGAAATCTGCGAAGACAAGTCCTTGATCATCTGAATAAGGGAAAAGAATTGAAGTCGATTAAACCTTGGCTATTCCTCACTCCCTTGGGTACCCATAATAAAGGACAGAATGACTCCTGGTAGATGCGAATTTCAGACTGGAGTTCTCCATTTCATGTGCCTCGTCATGGCAGGAGACTCTTTCTGCTTTTTCTCACATCATATAGGCGCTCTGGTCTTTCGGGCAAGTTCTTCGCGGGGCTCCCCGGGCCGGGCTGTCCCAATTAGATTGTTTTGGGTGGGAGGAGGCATGATTATGAAAATTGACCTTGAAAAGGCCTATGAGAAAATTAGTCGGCCTTTCCTGAGGCAGACTTTGATTGATTTCCAGAAAGGCGGAAAAATAGCAAGTAAGGGGAGCTCATGATCAAGAAATGCTGTAGGTTAGTGACTTTTGGAAGTCCCATCTTTCTGAGGGTGAAGTATTGGTTAAAGCCCAGTAAATCGGATACCAAAGTGAGATTTCATGGGATGAGAGAAGCCTTTTGTCACATGCCTAAGACAGGAAATGAGAAGAATGCTGGAACCTCTTTACCTTCTTCTTTGGGAGAGTCTTTCCAGAGTGCTTCTTCTTCCTCTTGTGGGAGCTAGATAGCAAGTAGGAGCTGACTACCAAGCAGAAACCTAGCACTGAGGGCTTCGAAGAGCATATGCGGTCAAAGTGGGCTAATACGATCACAAAGATGAAAAGACCAAAAGTCATGCCCCTGGGAGCGAAGTTAGAAGTCTAGTTAATTGGAAAGGCTTACTATAGCCCTCGTGAAACCTGCACTGCTCTTTCCTTTTTCGTCATAACTTTGGTACTTTGATGAACTATTATGGTAGCTCTGACTTTGGTTGGTGCCACGACATCAAATACTTATTTAAGCATCTTTCACCTTGGCAATGGCATGAGAGAAAAGGAGCTAAACTATACAAGGGAGATAAGAAGAAGTAGAATCTCTCGAAAAGTAGGAGGGTCAGCAATGAATCTCACTTAATCTTAATTAAGTGAACTGGTCAATTCAATGTCCGCGGTACCTGATTCTTAGGCTTTCCTTCGCCGAAGGGGGCATTTCGAACTTCTTTTCTTAAGCTATAGCTATTTCGGTCCAGCCCCTCTTTTTCCCGTGGCGTGGTACGCACTGCTTTACTCTATTCTGGCTTATACCACCATAAACGGGCTATAGGTCGATCTATCCTCTTGTTGACCTGTTGACTGGGCTTGGGCTAAATGGTCATATTTCCCCATGACATGAATGATAGCACGGAACGTATTCCAGGCAAGAATCCCTCTTATGCGGGTACACAGGGGTTTTAGCCCAATACCGCAGAATCCCCTGGTTAATACGGCTAGTCCGGGAGAATGCTTATGCTGGGTAGCACGATGATCAAGGAATGGAAGATTGACTAGAGAAATCCCTTTCGAGAAAGAGAAAGACATCGGTGACCAAAGAGGTGAAATAGCCAAAGCAAGGTGAAGCATGGAAAGGAAAACATTCGAGGATGGCCCAGATTTGTCTACGTTGGCTAATTGGATCGAAGAAAAGCCTGCGCGATCATCCTCTCGCCGCTGAGATATTTATAGTTGGAAGTGAGGAGGGAAGTAGGCTTTCATGTAGTTATGAGGGAGGGTTAAAGCTAGGTATTTTGAGGTTACAGTTTGGTTCTCATCTCATGGCTTTTAAGCGAAGGATGGTTAAAAGCGGTCTTCTCTTCCCGGTAGCTACTTATAGTCTTGAGGATGCTTTTGCCTATTACCGAATAGAGAGTGCTAAATAGATAAGAATAAGTAGCTTGGCTTTTGACTCATGAACGTAGCGAGCCTAGGCAGGTGAGCGAGTAGTAAGGTAGATATTGGCTCATGTAAGATAAGAGGGAGCTGTCTTCCCGTGAACAGTCAGACGAGACAGTCCCCGACTGAGATATATAATATGTTGACTGAGTGAGAACTGGTAGTCATAGAAGGCCATAGAGATCTCACCATTTCAGAAGAAGTAGGAGCTGTGAGGAGATGGTTAAAAGCTAAAACTCCTCCGAACTGCTCTTTGAAGATGGTAGCGAAGCGCTCTTTTAAGATAATCAGTAGGTTCCTAACTGAGAGATAGAGTTCGGAGTAGGGCTTAGTGGGGTCTTTCTCTTTCACTGCATCCGCTGAAGACGGGTTGGCCGGTGCTGGCTATGCCTCTTTTGCTAGTCTGGTACTACTACTACCATTGAGGCAATCAGAGTGGCTTTGACACTTACCACTGCTCTATTGAATAGTAATACCCCGCCCCATGAGATATTCTGAAGCTCCGCATGAAGGAAAAGCCCTTGAGACATTCTCCATGTGATTCTATCAGTCTTTTTGGCTGCTCTCGGGCCGGTCGGCGGATCCTTTCCCCATTCATTTCGGCTATGAAAGAGGGTCTGCGTATTACCACCATTCCGTACCACCAAGCGCATACTCCTTCCGCGCATGAGCGGCAAGGCTAGATTCATCCCCTCCTTTTTCTTTTTCTGGATGGACGGTTGATCTCGATCGGGAAGAGTTATTCGTTTGAGCGCCCCCCCGCTATTCAACTTAGCGGGACTTTCTACCTGATCACTATATCTATATATGGTCTTCCTCGAGGAGGGCAAATCCAATCCACCAATCCAATAGGGCATCTGCCCCTTCCACTTCATAGTCTAATATGGGCGAGGCCGGGGACAGATCTTTAGCTTAGTGACTCTCTTCCTTACCGAGGAGACCTGCTCCTTCTTTCTTTTTGGCTGGCACTGGCTTCAGCTTTCTTTCAGAGAGAGGAAAAAGCTTTCGCCGCCTTCTCACGTCCTTTCCGCTCAGCCAACTCAGCCTTTCCTATGGAAGGAATTGCCGGGGGAGACAGCGTCTTTGTTGATTCAACTACATGTTTTCAGTCAAACCCCTCTCACTATTCAATAAAGGAAGGCCCTTCCACGCTTGTCTATGCCCTAGCTTATGACATACTAAAAAAATAGACCTCTCATTTCCTCTGCGCTTTTACACACCTTTTACCTTTCCATTAGACCGTCAACGTCAGTCTAAAATATGGCTTTATCTAGAATTGCTGCATGATTGAGCCAACTCCCAATACCAACTAGGCTATGACGGAGCCCGAGCATTTCTACTTATCTTCCTTGACTTTGGAGGCCTGTCCAGTCATGAACCTTTGAGAACTATAGGCCTATTGAGCAAAGATTGACTCTTCAATCTTCAAGCAAGTATATTAAATAGAACAAGGGGAAGGAAAGTCCCTTAGGGATTATAAGATTGCTAACGAAATGGCCTCTTTTTTTTGCACTTTCGCTTCAATAGCAGATAGAAGAAATGCTTCCACCTCAAGCAAGAACTATTTATGAAGCCTGCCAGCTAGGATCTCATCTACCATTGCTCCTTCAATAAGGCTTCCTGGTCTGAGACAGAAATCTACTCCTTTATCGAACTTTTAACCTGAACTTAGCCTAATTAGACTAGATATACCATTACTAAGTAGGCCACTTATCTCTCTGGGAATCATTCTTTCTCTCATTAGGGAATATGAGCTAGCCTAGTCAGGCAGTTCCTCCTTCTTTTGTAAATTATTGCAATCTTTATTCTGGTTTTGCTAAGAGTAAGGCGAGTGAGTGGAAGGGAGAAATGGTAAACTATTACTATTTATATTATAGCATTCACTTCTATTATGATCCACTTAAGATCCTAACCAATGCTAGCCACCGAAAAGCTACACACTTTATGCTACTACCCCCGCCGGTAATGAAAGACTATATCAAATCTAATGCCATAAGATGTATTCATCAGACTGGGTTGCGTACCTATTCCCCACCAACCAAGATCACGGGAAGCAAATTCAATGAAGAAAGAACACATTAACTCTGAAAAGCTGAGCTTTACTTTCGTTCTTCACCGGCATTCGGGGAATAGTATTAGATGAGGTCTGGGAAGACTAACTAGTACACAAGCTGTCTTGGACAAGAGAGAGAGTGAGAATTCCTCAGCTTCCTTCTAAGTCTGGAGAGCAAACTGACTCACTGGATCAAAACTCTTGCTTTCAAACTCGCTTTTTTCTCTTTTCCTACAGGATTTGACTAAAGAAAAACTTTTTTTAGGACCTCAGAGTGAGCCCACAGGAGTGCTTTCAAGGGGCCTTAAAGCGAAGAATTCTGCTACGTTTACTTTGTTTATGCCGAGAGCTATGTATCCGGTGAAGGGATCGGGCTCGGCTGAGCGCCCGCGTGTACCACTGCCGCTGTAAGGAAGGTATGGGGTCGAAGAAGACTCTTGGCTAGCAGTCTCTGGGAAAGAAGAAGGCTCTCACCTAACTCTCGGAAGTGATGGAGAAAGTTTATAGGTAGCTCACCAGTAGGAAAGCGCTTTCTCGCAGGTAGTATGAAATAAGAAAGTTGCTCACGAGCCTAATATAGATAGCAAGTTCAGTAGGGAAAGAAAGTTCTCAAATAACTAAAAGCAGATAGAACTGCCTCCACTTTTGACTATCTTGGATTAGTTGTTGTGTCTGGTAAATCCTTAACCTCTTCCGGTTGGTGAGAGGAATATGATAGGCAGATTGACTGCACAGTAGGAATTCCCTAAGTTCTGGATCAAGGTTCTTTACCTTTGCTTTAGCTATCTTTTCATGACCGCTTCTTCCTCCTGTCCTTATTCGAAGATAAAGAAGGATCTGTGGGCGGCCGCTCAAGATTCATTTGATTGTCGTCAGGCTATGGCGAAAGATTAGATCGCTTTCCCTTTTTGATTCCGAGGGATTAAGAGACTTAAGAACGGTTAGATAGGCAGATGGTTCAACAACCAATCAGTCTCAAAAAAGGCTGACGGAGGGAGTCTAAGGCTTAAAGCCATTAGACTATGCTCAAGACCGAAGAAGAGGATGTGATTATTGAAGGAGAGCCTCTGTGGCTGGATGAAAGAATAAGATAGATAGTGATCGATGCATCTCGACTATTATTATAGCTATTTTCACTTTAGTTAGATCCAAGAGGAAGTCAAATCCCGCGGAGCCCCAGGGGAGCAATCCAGGAGACATAATAGCCCGGTGACAGCAGTTCTTTTCATGCTCTCCCGTCAAAGAGGATTTATAGTGCTGAGGGGCTGCTTCACCAACAATCAGAAGGAAGCTTCGTTTTCCAATCCTATTTCTGCCT